ATGAATTCTTGGCTATCTTCTACCAATGCTAAAGAGATAGGTACTCTTTATTTAATTTTTTCAGTATTTGCTGGTATGATAGGTACTGCATTTTCAGTATTAATTAGACTAGAATTATCAGCACCTGGAGTGCAAGTTTTACAAGGAGACCATCAATTATTTAATGTGATCATTACTGCACATGCCTTTATAATGATCTTCTTTATGGTCAAATATAAATATTATTGGCCTGAAATAATAACATTAAGTTATATTCACTTACCTAGTTTAAATAATCCTTTAAAAACAGATATTAAGAATGAAGTAATTAAAAATAAGTTTATAGGTCAAAATAATAAGAAAAAGGGTTTTAATCATCCTCATAAAAAAGTAAAGATTTTAGATCCTTATCATAATCGTACTCAAATAGCTAAAGTAGCCAAAAATTCTAAAGGTGTTTATCTATTTGAGATAGAAAATCTAAATATGAAATATGTAGGTAGTTCTATAAATCTTTATAATAGAGTTTGTTCTTATTTTATGCCTTCTATTTTGAGTAAAGCAGATAGAAAAGTGATAAGATATTTTAATAAATATGGTTTTAGTCAAGTCAAATTAACTTTATTTATATTAGAAGAGCACTTTACGTGGGAACAAGTTATTGAGTTAGAACAATATTTTATTGATTCTATTGCACCTAATCTTAATGTTGATTTAGTTGCAGGTGGTTATAATGGATATCATACACCTATGACTTTAAAAGCACGGGAAAAATTAAGAGCATTACGTGGAACTGTAATATTTGTGTATGATACCAAAACTCAATCACTTATATATATTTCAGAGTCTAAAGAATGGTTATACCAAAATATAGGTATTCACCATGTTTCTTTAACAAATTGTTTAACAGATGGAAACTTATATTTAAATAGATTTTTTTTTTCTATGGATATTATATCTGAATTTTCGGATGAGTCATTATTAAGTACTGAAGAATTTATTTTATTAATTAAAACAGTTAGATCTGAGTATAAACCAAAACACCCTAAGAGTAAACAAATCTTAGCTGAAAATATAAATAATAAAAAATTAAATCGTACCTTTTCAAGTATAGGTGAATTATCTAGACATTTAAAGGGGGATAGAGGTACAATAAGAAATTATATTTTAGGGAGATCTAAAGGTTTATATCGAAAACAGTGGAAATTTACAATATTAACTTAAATGTTATTTATTTTTTTAGGAATAATAATCAAAGGCATGGCCGGGATATATAGAAATATATGTCTTTCTTCTCGCTATATGCTGGGACACCCTTAGAGTTATATTTACTAAGCCTACTTAAAGGTAGGACACAGTAACAAAATATAAATTGGGCAATCAGCAGGAAACCAAACTATTAGTTAAAATAGGAGTAGGATCCTCAGAGACTACACGCGAGATATCCTCTACAGGATAAAGATATAGTCCAACCCTTATAAACCTGAAAGGGAAGGGAAAAAAGTATGCCTGCTTTAATGGGAGGTTTTGGTAACAAATGTTCAATTTTATTTTTTAAATCTAACATAATAAGTTGGTTCAACATAAATAGTACTAGTTCGGATTTAGTAACTCAAAATAAAACATTGTATAAATTAAAAAATAATGTATTATTTAATGAAAATACTAAATTAGGTCCTTATTTAGCAGGGTTAATTGAAGGAGATGGTACCTTTGCCATACACGATATTAAATCTACAACTAAAAAATATAGACCTATGATAATTATTGTTTTTAAATTAGCTGATTTACCTTTAGCAGAATACTTACAAGAACTAACTAATTGTGGAACAGTGTATAAAAAATCTGATAGAGGTTATGTATTGTGGCAAATACAAGATATAATAGGTGTTTATACTATTGTTAATACAATTAATGGTTATATGAGAACTCCTAAAATTGAAGCTTTAAATAGAACTATTAATTGGTATAATGATTATATCATTATAAATAAGAACAGTAAACTTCCTAGTACTAAATTAATTTTATCACAAATTAAAAAAATAGAAATTAAAGGTTTAGATCACTCACCAATTGACAGTAATCCTTGGCTATCTGGATTTACAGATGCTGACGGTAATTTTTCTATTAATATACACAAAAGAACTAATAGAAATTCAATAAGAGTTCAAATATTTTATAGACTAGAAATTAGACAAAGTTATCATAGATTAAATAATGATGGAGAACAAGTATCTTTTTTTGCTATAATGTCTAAAATAGCTAATTATCTTAATACTAACGTATTAAGTAGAAGTAGAACTGTTAGTGATAAACAATTTTTTAGTTTTATTGTAATGAGTTGCTCTAAACCTAGCTTAATTAAAACTACTGATTATTTTAATAAATTTCCACTTCTTTCTTCTAAATTTTTAGATTATAAGTCTTGGTTACATATTTTAGAATTACAAAAAAATAGTACATTTACTACTGATTATTTAAATGAAGCAATCAAAACAAGAACAGATTTTAATAAAACTAGAACTACATTTTCTTGGGACCATCTTAAAAATTGTTATTTAACTAAATAAACTAAATAAATTAATAGTTGCCGTGGTTAATTGTGAAATTAATCTTATTACGTTACTATATGCGGGAAAATCCTAAAGTTATCTTATAGAACTTTCTGAAAACTTAAATTTAAATTAGAAATAATAATATTTTAAAAATAAAAAAGCGTACAGTGGTCTTAATAATTAAGATAGATACTACAATGGACAATCCGCAGGAAACCAAATAATACTTATGGTAAGTATTAAAGTAGGATCCTCAGAGACTACACGTAACGCGGTTATATTGTAATTAATATATAACCTGAAGATATAGTCCAAACATAATTGAAAGATTATGTATTATTGAACTACTTTTTACCAGTTCAAGTGGGAGCACCAGATATGGCATTCCCGAGATTAAATAATATCTCATTCTGGTTGTTACCTCCTTCATTAATTTTATTATTATTAAGTGCATTAGTAGAAAATGGAGTTGGAACAGGATGGACAGTTTATCCACCTTTAGCTGGTATCCAATCACACTCTGGTGCATCTGTCGATTTAGCTATCTTCAGTTTACACTTAGCTGGGGTATCTTCTTTATTAGGAGCTATCAATTTCATTACTACAGTACTTAATATGAGAACTAATGGAATGAGTTTACATAAATTACCATTATTTGTATGGGCAGTATTTGTAACATCAATATTATTATTATTATCTTTACCAGTATTAGCCGGGGCAATAACAATGTTATTAACAGATAGAAACTTTAATACTAGTTTCTATGATCCAGCCGGAGGTGGTGATCCAATCTTATATCAACACTTATTCTGGTTCTTTGGACACCCAGAAGTTAAAAATATAGGCTTCTTAACGTTGCTGTATGCTGGAACCACTCCGCTATTTAGTTTTAAACACTCCATCTTAAATGATACAGTCAAAGAGTTAAAACAATGGAGTCAATCAGCAGGTAACAATTTTGTTAATCAAAATGGAACCTCAGAGACTTTACGCAACGAAACTGTAGTCAAAACAGAAAATGTAAAACTTATTTCTGATCATGTACCTAAACATTTAAAACCAGTTAATGATGAGTCATTTGGTCATTATTTAGCCGGTTTGATAGAAGGAAATGGTCATTTTAATAGTACACAACAACTTGTCTTTGAGTTTAATTTCTTGGATGCTTCCTTAGCTTATTACATAAAAAATAGGTTAGGTTTTGGAAGTGTTAAGAAAGTTAAAGATAAAAATGCTTTTCTTCTTGTAATATCAGCTAAAAAGGGAATAGAAAAAGTAATCCATTTAATCAATGGGAAATTGATAACTGATTATAAATATAATCAAATCATTCAAAATATATTAAATCATAGTAATTATGCTGATTTTAAAAAAGAAATTGATTTTAAATTAAATTTAAATAAAGATTTAAAAACCCACTGGTTAGCAGGTTTTTCTGAAGCAGATACTAGTTTCCAAATAAAAATATTTCATAAAAATAATAAATTTGAAGTAACATTGAATTTTCAAATCGATCAAAAAAATAAAGAAGTATTATTATTAATTAGAGATTTTTTAGGCGGTAATGTAGGTTATAGAAAAAGTCAAGATACTTATTTCTATAAGTCAACCAATTTTGGTTCCGCTAAAAATGTAATTAATTATTTTGATAAGTACCATTTATTATCTAGTAAACATGTAAACTATTTAAAGTGGAGAAAAGCATATTTAATAATTCAAAATAAGGATCATTTTACCGAAAATGGTCAATATAAATTGATGAAATTAAAAAATACTATGAATAGGTTAAGTGATGCTACAGTTTAAGATAGAGTCCTAACAAGGACGTAAGTTCTTGAGTATTCATGCACCCCTTATATCCTCAATCCTCATAAGAAGGCAGAGGGCCGAGGATAGAGGGCAAGGGGTTGAATAGATTATTTTGACTATTCGATGAATCAAAATTTTTGTTATATCTTAATTATACCTGGATTTGGTATTGTAAGTCATGTTGTGTCTACATTCTCAGGTAAACCAATATTTGGTTATTTAGGAATGGTTTATGCTATGTTCTCTATTGGAATTTTAGGGTTCTTAGTATGGAGTCACCACATGTTCGCTGTTGGTCTAGATGAATTTTGTAATTTAATTCTTTACTCACAACTTATAGGCGTCAAAATAGAAAAGAATAAACCTTTTTTTTCAAATGAAGTAAAAGAAGTTTTATTTGGTTCTCTCTTAGGAGATGGTAAAATAGAATTGCCTCCTAGAGGGTTAAATGCTAGATTTGGTTTTACACAAAGCTTAGATAAAAAGGATTATTTTTTAAGTGTGTTAAATTCTTTAGCAGAAATAAGCTCTGGGAAGTATAGAGAAATGTTTTATTTGGATAAAAGAACTGGTAAAACTTATACAAATTTAAACTTTTGAAGTAAATCTTTACCTGTGTTAAATGAGTTTTATTTAAAGTTTTATAAGGATAAAGTAAAAATAGTTCCTTTAGACTTATCTTTATTAACTCCTCTCGCTCTAGCTCATTGGGTAATGCAAGACGGGTCGAGAGGAACTTCTAAAGGTTTATATCTTTGTACAGATAGTTTTACTCATGCTGAAGTTAAAAGACTTAGTCAGTATTTAAGTCATAAATATGAGATTAAATGCTCTATCCATAAATTTGGAGGAAATTACAGAATTTATATTTTAGCTAAATCTGTAGAGACAGTTAAAAATCTTATATTGCCTTTTATGCATAAAACTATGACCTATAAGTTGGGAGTATAGCTAAATTCCCTACGTCGTCCATATTTTAAAGAGTATGGAGTATAATTTCCCTATATGCAAGAAACTATTTAAAAATTAGTGTACGATTACTCCTATTCTTTCCATAGATAAAGGAAAAATAATAGAGAGTACGTGAAAATCACTAAATCTTATACAACTTGCAGGTAACCAACGCACAATGGTTCTTATATTTATTAAAAATTTTAAATTAAGAAGCAAGCAAGTTAGTAGGAACCTCAGAGACTACACGGGAAAATCCCTAGCCAATTACTAAAATTGAAGGGATAAGACATAGTCCAAGTTAAGATTTAATTAATTTAAATATGTGTTTTGGACGAATTATTAAGGTCTATACACAATTTATATTAAAGTAGAAAATCTTAATAGGTAGATACTAGAGCATACTTTACTGCTGCTACAATGGTAATTGCTGTACCTACTGGAATTAAAATCTTTAGTTGGTTAGCTACATTATATGGTGGAAGTTTAAGATTTACTACACCTTTATTATTTACTTTAGGGTTCTTGGCATTATTCACAATAGGTGGGTTAGTACACTCTTGTTAGCTCACTTTAAAGGCTACTATATGCTGGGAACCTCTAATAACTAAGATACTCTAAATAGGAATAATCATATTTAAGTAACAAAGCTTAGTTTTGAGCAATCAGCAGGTAACCAACGCACAATGGATCTTACGTAAAATCCAAGCAAGTTAGTAGGAACCTCAGAGACTATACGTAGCCATTATTTTCTTTGGGTAAGCTCTAAAGAAAATAATAAGAGATAGTCCAAAAATAATAAAATATTTTATTATTTAGTAATTATGTGTGAACACATCTTTGAAAATTTAAATTCTTTTGTAATTATAAACGAGTCTTTTCCATATTTTGATATCGAATACTCAACTTGTTTTTTAAGTAAAATTGTAGAACAAATAAAAACAATCAAAGTTTATAATAATTTTAAGGAAGATAGAGACCAATTAATGAGAGATCAGAAAGAAAAAACAGGAGTTTATTGTTTAGTCAATCTAACAAATGGTCATATTTACATTGGTAGTTCTATTAACCTTGCAGTTAGAATGAGAAATTATTTAAACACTACTTTTTTAAAAAACAAAAGAAATAAAAATATGCCTATTATACAAGCATTGTTAAAATATGGGCAAGATAATTTTGCTGTTTTAATTGTAGAATATGTAGATGTTGAAATTTTAGCTATTAGAGAAACTCATTATATTACTCAGTTATTACCTTATTATAATGTTTTAAAACAAGGTTATTCTTCTTTAGGCTATAAACACACAGAAGAAACTAAAAAAATGCTTACTGAATTAGCTAAGAATAGAGTACATTCTTCATCTACAAAAGTTTTAATTTCTAGAGCTTTAGTTGGTCAAAATAATCCTTTTTACAATAAAAATCATTCTTTTGAGTCTAAACTAAGAATGATAGAAGCTAATTCTAAGTATTCTGTTTATATTTATAATTCATTTAGAGAATTATTAGTTATTTTTCCATCAGTTAAAACTTTAGCTAAATTAATTAATTCAAATCATTCTACTTTAAAAAATAATATTAAAAATGGAACATTGTTTAGAGGAGAATGGTATTTTAGTTATTTACCATTTAATTTGACTGATACACCTTTAATCTCTAATTGGTGCTCAAATGAATCTAATAATCTTATCTTAGAAATGATTAAATATTCTCATATTAAAAAGGCTATTATTGTTTATAACATTAAAAAAGAATTTATACATAAATTTGAAGGTGTAACACACGCTCAGAAAGAATTAAATATTAATCATGATGTAATAAAAAAACATGCATTACTAAATATCCCGTACAACGGATATATTTTTAGTTATGAAAGATTGAAAGATGAATTGACTATATAATAGTTCAATTTTAATATTCTTTTTAATATTATTTTTTCTATTTTTGTAACAGGAGTAGTATTAGCTAATGCTTCAATGGATATAGCGCTACACGATACATACTACGTAGTAGCTCACTTCCATTATGTATTATCAATGGGAGCTGTATTTGCTTTATTTGCTGGGTTCTATTTCTGGACACCAAAAATAATAGGTTTAACATACAATGAATTATTAGGAAAAATTCACTTCTGGACATTATTTGTAGGGGTTAACTTAACATTCTTCCCTCAACACTTCTTAGGAATATCTGGTATGTTTGAAATAACATCTTGTACAAATGAAAATATTTTTTTATCTGCTATTTCTCTTTTTCCTTTGGGTCCTTTTGTAAAGCCAATCTTTTTAAATGAACCTGTTAGAGTTTATTATCCTAATTTAAATAGAAATTTGATTGGTACTGATAATAGAAAAAGAGTAGTTATCTACCAGTGGACTAATTTAATAAATGGTCATATATATATAGGTAGTGCTTCTACAGGTTCTACAAGATTGCTAAATTATTTTAGCCCTAGTGTTTTATTAAGAAATTTACCAATATATAACAGCTTAAGAAAATATGGACATAATAATTTTTGTTTAGCAATATTAGAGGATTTAGGTTCATTTAAACAAGTACCAAAAAAGTTTATATTAGAAAGAGAACAATATTACTTAAATATTTTATTTACAAAATATTTAGATAGGAAATTAAACCTTTCTCCAACAGCAGGAACAACCTTAGGGTTTGAACATAGTAATATTTTTAAATTAAATAGAAAAGGTAGCTTGAATCCTATGTTTGGTAAAACTTTTTCTCCTGAATTCATAGCAATGCAAACAAGAGATAGAAAAGGAAAAAACAATCCTATGTTTGGTATTGTAAAATCTCCTGCAACTATAGCTAAATTACAAAAATTAGTTTATGTGTATGAAGCTGAAACTCTAAAAATCATTGGAATATTTTCTACAGTTGAGTGTACTAAACACTTTAAAATGGGTAAAGATACTTTAACCAAATATTTAGATAGCAAACTTTCTTTCAAAGGAAAAATATTTTCAAGCGTACAATTAGATTAATTTTTCATGCCTCTATGGTAGAATTTAAAAATACCATTAGTAAATTGGGTGAATTGCAAGAATATCCTAGTACTGTGGGTGCATCAAATACATAATACTAGGACAATTTGCAGCGAAGTTTATTTCAATGCCTCCACTAATCTTTATCCAGTGCGTCTTGAATACTTGTGGAGTAGGAATAAAAACGTTCAACGACTAGCAAGTGAGTAGTATTAACAATAATCTTGCACTCTATATTATATACAATTATATAGTTAGCGCCCAATCATCCCTAAATCATTTAAGGCCCTTTAGGGCATATGGGATGAATGACATAGTCTGAACCTTTTACTTATTTAAGCACAATAAATAAGTAGGAATTATATAGTACTTAACTTAATTATATTATTAATATATTATTTCTTAGCTGTATAATTTTCCGTAAGGAAAGGAGTCTTAATTGCGTCTTACAAAGATGTGTTTTAAGGATTAACACAATTGATGCCTAGAAGAATCCCAGATTATCCAGATGCTTTCGCAGGATGGAATGCTGTATCTAGTTTAGGTTCTTTAATCTCAGTAGTGGCAACTGTATTATTTGGTTATATTATTTACGATATCTTTGCTAATGGTAAAGCAGTTAATAATAACCCTTGGTTAGTGCCTTCATACTTTACTTCTACAAATGAATTTAATAATGAAGCACAAACAGCTAATACATTAGAATGGACAGTACAAAGTCCTATACCATTCCATGCATTTAATATTTTACCTGTACAATCTTAAAATAAATTGTTATTAATATATTATTCTATATAATCAATTATAATTTTTAATTTTTATCAATATTTTTAATGGAATCGTTATCTTAAAAATATTTTATGGGATAATACCCCCCTCCCTCCTCTAAAATAGAGTTTTATCATCTATTTTAAACTCTTTCTTATTTAAAATTAATATATTCAGTTTAAATTATTTAATAATTTTCAGAAAATGAAAATTACACTCAAATTCATTTAATAAAGATGAATTTAAAATAAAAAAAAAATAAATTATGCTTATCTCATTATTACTTGTGCCTTTAATCGGGTCTCTGTTATTACTATTCATCCCAGAAAATAATGCTCAAAATGAAGGAAGAATGAAAGTAGTAGCTTTATCAACATCTTTAATTAATCTATTCATTTCTATTTTATTATGGGTCCAATTTGATTCAAATATAAGTGGATATCAATTTATATTAGAATTTAATGAATTAAGTTTCTGTCATTTTAATATAGGAATAGATGGGATTTCATTATATTATGTGTTACTAACAACCTTTATTACACCAATAGCATTATTATCAAACTATAAAAATATATATAAAAATGTTAAATATTTTTTAATTTCATTCTTAATTTTAGAAACTTTACAAATTGCATTATTTGTAGTATTAGACTTATTTTTATTTTATATCTTTTTTGAAAGTGTATTACCTGTTTTATTTATTGTTATTATAGTATACGGTTCAGGTGTGAATAGAATAAGAAGTGCTTTATTATTCTTTTTATATACTTTAGCTGGATCTTTATTTATGTTATTAGCTATTTTACAAATTTACAGTTATGTTGGTTCTACAGATTTTCAATTTATATCTTTAAATGAAATAAGTTTAGAAAGTCAAAAAATTTTATGGTTGTCACTCTCCTTCAGCAAGAGAGACATGACCAACAGATTAATTCATTCAAGTAATAGCACTTTAAGTATTGGGAGAGAATGTAAAAGTTTAGTAGTTTATTTGTCTCCTACTTCTATGGGCTCTACTCTAAAATATAAAGGTTTTACCTCAAAACTTAGAGAAATGTGTCAAATTCCTGTGCATTTACATTCTATTATATTAGGAGTTCTTTTGTCAGATGGTTGGTTATATAAAAATAAAACTGGTAAAACTTTATTTTGCCTAAAACAAACTAATTTTGAATATCTTTGGTTAGTTTACACTAAACTTTCTCATTACAGTAGATCACTCCCTATAATAACTAAAACATCTCTTAACGGTAAAAAATTTACCAGTGTAATGTTTGCTACTAGAGTTTATCCTTGTTTTACCGAATGGTATAATATGTTTTACCGAGAAGGTAAAAAAGTAGTGCCTTTAGATTTATATAATATGTTAACTTATGAAGCATTAGCCCATTGGATTATGGGAGATGGTACTAAAGTTAATAAAGGACTGACTCTCCAAACTCAATCATTTACTATTCAAGAGTGTGTATTTATTATAAGTATTTTAATACACAAATTTAACTTAAAATGTAGTATACATGTGCAAAGAAATCAACCTACTATTTATATCTCAAGTAAATCTATGGAAAAACTTAGACCTTTTATTTTACCTTATATGTGTAGTAGTATGATGTATAAAATAGGTGTACATCCCAAATAAAATTTAAAGGACAATGATTTTATTACTATGAATTATTTCTGAGTGGCAAACTCGAGAGACCTCTTAAAGTGAGAATAAGTAATTACTATAAGAATATCGTCGAACTAAGTCAATGATTGGAAACTATCATTGTAAAAGCGTAGAGGCCAAACGCCACATGATCATCTAAGTAACAATCAAATTGTTATATGAGATTAGAAGAAATGGTCCGGTTCACCGGTGACGGATTTTAGTTTAACACCTAAATAAGATATGAATACCATGTTCTTTGAACAGGATACAATTGTATTCATATTGAGAAGATAAACCAGCTGTATCTGAAATGATAGAAGGTCTAACCCTGAGCATTTTTCTTAGCATTTGCAGTTAAAACTCCATTATGGCCTTTAACTGGTTGGTTATATAGAGCTCATGTTGATAGTCCTTTAGCTGGGTCTATATTATTAGCTGGAACTATATTAAAATTTGCTACTTATGGTTATATTAGAGTTTTAATTAATTTTTTACCTGATGCTTCTCATTATTTTGGTCCTTTAGTTCAAACTATTGCTGTAGTAACTTTAATTTATTCATCTTTAGCTACTATCATACAACAAGATACTAAATCTTTAATCGCTTATTCAAGTATAGCTCACATGAGTGTAGTGCTTTTAGGTTTATTCTCTAACAGTATACAAGGAATTGAAGGTGCAATATTATTATCTTTAGCACATGGTTTTGTTTCTCCTGCATTATTCATATGTGTTGGTGGAATCATTTATGAAAGAACAGGAACAAGAATTATTCATTATATGAGAGGTTTAGTTACATATATGCCAGTATTCACTATTTTATTCTTTATTTTTACTTTAGCTAATACTGGTATTCCTTTATCTTTAAATTTCTTAGGTGAACAATTATCTTTAATTGGTATTTGGAATCATAGTCCTATAGTTGCTGCTATCGGTGCTACTGGTATTGTATTTTCTGCTTGTTATTCTATTTATTTATATAATAGATTATCTTATGGTTTATATTCTCCTCATTTGAAACCAATACAAGATATAACTAGATTAGAATTTAATTTATTAATAGCTTTATTGATTCCTACTATTATTTTAGGTATATTCCCTAATGTAATATTAGATTCTCTTCATTTATCTGTAAGTTCTTTATTATATATAATATAATTACCCCTCCCCTATAAAGCTAAATTATATATAAAACTATCTATTAGCTTAAAACTTTATTTATCAATATTATAAGCATTTTATAAAACATTATATTCACTACTAAGTTATTAGTGGAAAAGGTGAAACGAATGTATATTACCATGAATCTAATGGATAAATAAAGTAGCTATTTAAAATAGCTCAGTTATGAAAAGTAATAAACAAATTAACCGACGTTAATTAATAAAACAATCAATATGTTAAATAAATTCTATTTTTATTTAAAATTTAAGTTTTTAAAAAGGGGACTTTTAATTAGTCCGCTACCTGCTTTCACACAATTCTTAAATCAGTTAAATGATCAGGAACCTCAAAATGAGCAACAATTGATACTGCACCCAACTTCTTCATCTGGGGCTCAAGAATTAGAAACTAATTTAGATAAAGCATGTAAATCCTTAGACCCTACTATAAATAGTTTCACGGATGATTTCCCAAGATATAATCCAAATGAAGAAATATTTCCCAAAAGAGTAGTCAAAACCTTATTCTATAATATAATGCAACTTCCTTCAAATTACTTGAAAGGTGTGATGAAAGAATTTGTAAATAATGAAATTAAAGAAAAATTAATAAGTAGTGATATTATCATTAAGGATAAAATCCCAGGAACTCTAATGGAACAAATCATAGACGTATTTCAAACTAGTTCTGAAAGACCATTTGGGTTATTAGGTGAAATGACATTTAATCAGACCTATACTTTGCTACAAAATTTTAATCTAGGTACAATCTTAAATAACCATGAAGTTGTTTTACATCCAGGTTATTTAATCTCAGCAGCTTTAGTGTATAAATTAACGGTTAACACTTTTGCTAAATCGGTATATCCCATTTCAACTATAAATACATTTACTACTGAAGTAGCTAAAAATAATTGGCTTAAGGTAAGGGAAAAAAACATAAGATTATTTATGTTATATTATGCGCCCCTTATTACTTACTCTATTTTTAAAATTAGTGATAATTCAATCTTTGATATAATAGAATTGAAAGTAGTAAGTCAGGAAAAAGATTCTAAAGTGTTAGAAAGTATTTTAAGTTTCTTTTTTATAAAAAGTACTAGATTTATGAGTAGTAGCACAGTATCATCTCAAAATAAGAATAATACACCTAAATTTCTTAAATATTTAAAATATTTAATCATATTATTAATTTTAATAGTATCAGTAGATTTTAATTCTATTGTTATACTATTAAGTAAACTTACTTTTACCAAAGTACTTTTACTTAATATAATATTAGCTTTAACATATTTAATATATTTAATTATTGATTTATATATTTTTACATTATTTTTAAAAGGGAAAATATCTATTCCGGTATATGCCCCCCTATTTTTATGGAATTGGTTTAAGGAAAAAGAAAAAATAAGTCAATATAAACCTAATGAAATAAGGGCCTTTATGGATTTATATGTAAGAAATATAATAGCCAATATAATAGGACTATCTACATTAATATTAATATATACTTTTTTTTTATAAATTTTATAATAATATTATAAGTTATATTTAAATATTAAAGGATAACTAATATTTTATTACCCCCCTATTTAATAGTACTATAATTTTGGTTATAAATTATATATTATTAAATATATATTCTATAGTCTCCTTAAAAACATAAAATAATCACATTAGTCTAGATTCTATATCTACTTTATTAATTTAATCTACCAATAAAATTTAAATAGTCTCTAATTAAAAAGATTATTGTTAAGTATTTACAATAATAAAATAAATTGTATACACACATATAAATAATAAATAAAAGTTATATATATTAGCTATTACAGCTGGCCCAGGACTTGAATAAGTTATTTGAATCCTTTATAGAATTAGCTTGTTAAATGTTATCAATATTTTGAATTATCAAAAATAAAGTCTGATAAAATATAACTGTAAAAGAGTATATAACATTAAAGGGGATATCTGATAATTGGTAATCAATTGTAGTTGCATTACAAGTATGATAGTTCGAGTCTATCTATCTCCATATAAACTATTATAAAACCTAATTATAATTAGCTTCAGTTGCTTAATGGTAAAAGCGTTAATTTGAAGCATTAAAGAAGTGAGTTCAATTCTCTCCTGAGGCACTATCTCTTATTTTTATAAATAAAAGTTTATAAAGTAAGTTAGCCAAAATAGTTTAAATGGTTAAAACGGATTCCTTGTAAGAATCTAATACTGGTTCAATTCCTGTTTTTGGCTTATGAGTTGTAGTTTAATTTGGGAAAACACCATTTTTTGGTGGTGGCTTATATCAGTTCGAATCTGGTCAACTCAGTATTAATATTCTCTACATATAATTAATTAATAGTGACATTACTATAAAAAATATATAACTTATATTAATAGATTATATTAGGAAACAGAACTCGATTGGTTGAGTGTCTCCCTTTTAAGGAGAATGGTCTTGGTTCGATCCCAAGTGTTTTCACACTTATAAAAATAATATAAAATAACTTTATTTAAATAGTAAATAAAAATTAAATAATAGTGTATTTATTTAATAAGAATTTATATTTAGGGGCAGGTGATCCGATTGGTAATGGTGGTTTTCTGTAAAAAAATTGGTTTATACCGTAAAAGGTTCGATTCCTTTACTGCTCAATTTAATTTTTAAATTATTCTTATTAAGACTGTAGCATAATAGGTTAATGCAATTCGCTCATAATGGATCTTATAAGGGTTCAATTCCCTTCGGTCTTATTTTTTATTATATAAATATATTTGTATATTTTCTCTAAAGGGCATTTGGTCGAGTCTGGTTTATGGCGCTTATCTTGAAAATAAGTACTTCTTAAAAAAGTCGTGAGTTCAAATCTCACAGTGCCCGATCTAATCAAATAACTACAACTCATTATAATAACTTTACTAATTAATAAAAAATTTTTAATGAGTAAAAGAGGTAATATTAGTTTAATTGGCAAAATAACGTCTTGTGGCGACGCTGTTCAGAGTTCAAATCTCTGATTTTACCCTTTAAATATTTAGATGATATATAGAATCATTAATTTATCTTAAAAAGAGAGTTAAGATAGTTAAAACTGGGATTAATTAATTTAATTTAGTAAGGTTATAAGTATTATTAAATATAATAGATACCTGAAGGTATGGTATAAAAAAATAAGTTTTATTTTTCAAAATACAGTAAATTTACATATAAATTATCAGTTCTAACACTTTAGTTTGTTTATTTTATTTTTTATAAAGATGTGCAATATGATGACCTATATATACTTATTAATTTTTATAGTAAATTCAGTTCCTATTTACAAAACTATTCTTACAATTATCTAACTCCCTATCCCGACTAGCTGATATAGTTTAACTGGTTAAAACTTATCATTCATGACGATAAAATAAAAGTTCAATTCTTTTTATCAGCTTTTTAAAGTAGGATAATCCAATATAACCATATCTCACACACCATCTGATACTATGTTTAAAATATGGTATACCTTTATACAATGTGACTGTTATTCTACATAATAAATTAAATTGGATGAATATCATGTTTAAAATACCAAGGAAAAATATCACACTTAATATAATAAAATTATCCTTATAATAATCTAAAAAATTATTTCTTAAGAATATACTTGCTACACTTATTGTTATAATTGACAATAAAAAGAATTTATTGGGTATTCTATAACCTGTATGTATTTTAACAATTCTATAATAGAATAATAAAATTTTATTGAAAATTTCTTTTATTTTGGTAAAATATTTCATAAACTGATTATTTTTTTTTAAATTTTTAAATAAAGAATAGTTAAATTGAAATAAACAAACTTACTATCAAAAATGTTTATTTTGTTTTTGTTTTTGTTTTTGTTTTTTAGATTAAATATTTTCTATGTATATAAGAATATAATAAATATAAAAATATAAGTATAAAAGAATCATTTGTCTTTTATTAAAAATATAATTTTTATTTTAGAAAAATGATTACAAGAATAAATATAAATAATATTATTATTTAAATCTTAATTATAATAAAAGTAGTATCCCCAATAATATTAAGAATATATTAAAAGTCATACTACCTTCATAAGGGGATGTTTTATATTTTAAACATTATTAGGAAGCCTATACCCCCTAAATATGTTGGCCCTGAATTAGGACAATTTAAATTAGAAGGAGTATTTTATGAAGTAATTTTCCTTGCACCAAAAGTAAGAGGAAGTTAGAGAAAGATAAAATAATATTGGAATTACAAAAAAGTGCTGATAGTAACATTGAAACAATAGAATCAATAATTAAGTACCCTAGTAATAATTAAATTTTTAGCCTTATATTTTCATGTTGTTGTTGGTTTTTAAATATAAAAGTATCTTTCCATTAAAATATTATTTTATAAGGAGTAATAACCTTTATTAAATAATATACATATATAAAAAAAAACTATAAATATATCCTATTTATAGAGTCCTACTTTATTTTATAGTAATAAGGGTTTACCTTGTAAATAAGAATAAAGTAATAATAAATAAATTAATATATAACCAAAAAATGATAATCAAATAAATAAACACACAATATGTTATTAAATACAAACCATTTAATGGTAAATTCACCATTAGAACAATTTGAAGTTACTAATTTAATAGGAATAAATGCTCCTATATTAGGATATTTAAATATTACATTAACTAATTTAGGATTATATTCTTTATTAGTTTTATTTTTAATAATTGGAATACATTATGCTGGTAACAATGAAGTTAAATTAGTACCAAGTAAATGGTCAATTGTCTTAGAAAGTTTATATGCTAGTATCCATTCAATGGTAAGAGAACAATTAGGGAAAGAAGTATACTTACCATTTATTTACTCAATCTTCTTTTTCATCTTAATAGCTAATTTAACTGGTAATATACCTTATTCATTTACTATAACTACATCTATTATAGTAAGTATTGGTTTCTCTTTCACTATTTTAATAGCAGTAACTATTTTAGGTTTAAGTATCCATAAATTACACTTCTTTTCATATTTTGTACCATCAGGTTGCCCTTTAGCCTTAGTTCCTTTATTGGTACTTATCGAAAGTGTATCTTATCTGGCAAGAGCGCTTTCATTAGGTATAAGACTATTTGCTAATATGTGTGCAGGACACACCTTAATGAAAATTTTATCTACTTTCCTTTATAAATTATTCTTAAGTGGTCCTGTTGTAGCACTACTTACTTTAATTCCGTTTACTGTTTTCTTAGCAATATGTGGTTTAGAATTAGCAGTGTCTTTAATACAAGCTTATGTATTCACATTGTTAACTATATCATATATCAAAGATGCTATAGAATTACATTAATATAATTTTTATAGATGAGAAAAGTAAATCTATTAAACCCTTGGGTTGTTACAGGGTATACAGACGGGGATGGTTCTTTCTACGTAACAATATCAAAAAGTGTTAAAAACCTAATAGGTTGGTCTGTTTCTATTAATTTTCAAATAGTAGCCTCAGAAAATATAGCTAATATGCAAATGTTAGAACTAGTTAAATCCTTTTTTGGTAACATTGGTAATATATCTAAACATAAATCAGACAATACTTTAAGATATACCGTTGGAGGTGTTTCAAATTGTTAAATAATACAAACACATTTTTTAAATTACCCCCTATTAACCTATAAATTAGTTTATTTCCATTTATGGTCAATTGTTTTAGAGACAATGGGAAAAGGTGAACACTTGTCATCGTACGGTTTACTAAAAATAGTTGGTATCAAAGCTCAATTTAAAATGGGGCTATCTAAGTTATTGTTAGCCAGTTTCCCTAGTTATACACCTACTATTAGACCTGACTTTGACCCTAATCTATCCTCAATGAACATTAGTTGGCTTTGTGGTTTCATGAGTGCTGATGGGCATTTTGGTCTTAGAATAAGAAAACACAGTAAATTAACTTTAGGATTCAACTTTGAACCAGTTATATCTATAAGTCAAGATGGAATAAGTTTAATTACCTTAGAGTACATTGCCAAATTTTTGGGTATGGGGAAAGTTATCAAAGATTCCCCTAATAGAACAACTTATATGTATTACCTAGCTTCTCTTAAAAACATTAACCATTTTATCAATAAAATTGAAGTAACTGATATAATAGGACAAAAAGCACTAGATTTTGCAGATTTCTGTAAAGGAATAGAAATAATCAATAGTAAAGGGCATTTCACTCAAGAAGGGTTAAATGAACTTAAAACACTTTCTAGCCAGATGAACGCAAAAAGAACTAATTTTGAAAAAAATTAAATACAAACAACATATATTCAATATAACCCCCCCTTATCCCCAGAATAAACTTACCCTTAAATTTTAAAAATATAAAGTATAAGTTTAAAATTTAATATTTTTAAATAATAATTTTTCTTTATTATATAAAATAAAAGTCCTTTAAATAGAAAACATATATCATTTAACAGAGTAAAATGTTTTGGTTTTACTATATATTGTTTATTGTAATTACAATTTATTTGATATTTTTTTTTTGTCTATAAAATAAAGAATATTTATAAGAAATTTCTTATTCTTATAAGATTGTATGTATAATTCAATCTTATTTGAGGAATAGTTTTCATTGGTAAGTTAAAACGATTGCTAATTGTTCGGGTAATACCCTTGGAGGTTCAACTCCTCTCTATTTCGATTTACTTGTTTAATTTCTAATATTTTAAAAACATGACAATATAAAAAAAGGATTTATAATGGTCGATAAATGATAAAAACAAGGAGTAATGATCTTTTTAAGTATCTTAATTTTAATAGTGGCAATTGCCCTTCCATCCATTAATCAAAATATAAGAAGTATCTTATATGTAAGAATATCTTCTATAATATTTATTTATGCCGGAGCATTAGCATTTAATGCTTTCTATATTCAGTCAATTGGATCAGGTATAGGTATATATAGTGGATTATTCCAAGTAACAACCATCTCTCAATTATTTTTTGATAACAATGATCAAATATTAATACTTTCCTCAGTATTTTTTACTAATAATAACAACTTAAAAAAAACACTGCAAAGTAGAGTTTGGACTAGTATAAAAGCAGGCTGGAATTTGTCTATTTTGCCAGACCATATAAATAAATTGGAAAATAGTCTATCTGTTAGAATATTTAAAACGATAGGCGGAATCTGTGTATTTTTAATTATCAGTGGAGTAGGCTCTAATTTTAATAAAATATTTTTATATTTAATATTTATTCTTTCTATTTTATATATAATTTATAAAATAATAATTACTTTTTATGTCATCAAACATTGGGTACATAATTTAAGATCAGGAAAATTTATAGTTAGAAACTCGCCTTTGGATCTATTAGGTACAGTATTAAAAGGAGGTGTAGCTACTTTAAAAAGTGTAACTAGATTCACAGTCGGGACCGGAATGACTTATGCCCTATGCTACGAACTTGATGAAATCTTAGTTACTGAGGGAAAACAACCTTATTTTGTACCAAGAATGAGAGAATTAATTAGAAGCACTGGTTTAGAAGCTCCAGCTAAAACCTTTTTAGACAATCTAGGAGTAAAAGATAACCAAGAAGTTTTAGAATCTAGTTCTTTAGATTCTTTCTTACAACAATTATCTCCTGAAGAAAAAGTAGCCTTTTAATCCAAAAGTGGATTCAAATTTTAAGACTACATCAAAGCACATAAGACAATGATGGACCTAAAAAAAGGTGTAAATCCTTTTAACGTCAGTGTCTCCTCTCTAATCGATAAAGAAAATCCATTTAACAATAAAAAATAATTGTACCCCCCTAATTATTAAGCTGGTCATACTTTAATTAAAATTTTAGCTACATTCTTGTACCAAATGTTTAATGCTAGTTTTATTGTAGCTATCTTAACTTTAATTCCATTTACTTTATTCTTAGCTATTATGACTTTAGAATTAGCTGTATCTGTAATTCAAGCTTATGTTTTTACAATCTTAACATGTTCTTATATTAAAGATTCAATTAATTTACATTAATCTTAAAACTGTGTTCAGTCTTTATATTTGTTATTCACTTTTGGATAAATAAAATCAAAAATAAAGTTAAAGGGGAAGTATTTAATTATAAATATAATTATTACCTTCCCCTTTAATATTAATATTATTTATATTATATACAGAGTTAATATTCATGGTGAGAACCGGATAGGGTACTAATAGATATGTATAGAAGTAGTATAAGTTAACCGAATACAGCAGTAACTATTGTTGAAATAGTTAATCCTAAATTAAGATTAATATCAAATAATTTCTATTATTACCATTATATCTCATAATTGTTAGTGGAGGTCTTTTAATTACTTGGTGCATAGCCTCTATACTGGTTTATCCACTTAGGGACTTATATTGAAAAATACGACTAATAAATAAATATCCTAGAGTTGAAGCCTACTTTTTAGTAATAAACAAAATATTACCGTGTAATATAGCAATAAATAAAATATTAATTGTATTAATTACACTAAGTTTAATAGTATGTAATATGATTTAATTAATATTCCCTTTTTAATAGAGTATTTGGGGTAATAAACATATTCTATCTTTAGTATTAAAAATTTTAAATGGAAAAAAATAAATGGTGTACTTATAAATATGAATTATTAGAATATAGTACAATGAACATATATAACATGATAAGAGGCGTAGTAAGATTTAATAAATATGTGGTGAATCAGATATCCGATAAGGATACTGTGTCCTTGTTATTCAGAATAGGTTTAGAAGACGGCAGAATTTTAAGTATTACCAATTTACAAATTCTTAAAAAGGTGAGGTTAATGATTTAAAACTTATTTTAATAGAGTTTTGGAATATTAAAGACGTGGCTAATAGAGATTTTATTATTAAAGAATTAATATTTTTCTATAGAATAAATAGCGATGAAATATTAGAAGCTAAATTAAGCTATTCTCAAAATTTAATTAAACCTAAAGAAGGTAATATCAAAATATTAGGATACTCATTTCCCACTAAATTAAATTTAGATAGCTGGGGAAGAGTTAAATATGACAAAGAAATGATATTACTACTATTTATAGACCTAATAGTAAACATCAAAATAGGTTTATTATTTTCTTTTTTAGTTTTAAGTAATACCTAATCCTGACGGTGTAAACCATGTTATAGGTAATTTAGCTTTACTCAACGTTGTTGTTATACCGATAAAATAGTTAAAAAGTAATTTAACCTGAGGGAACTCATTTAATATTATGTTATATATTATGTCACTTATTTTATATAAGTCTACACCCGTTATAATTACTTTAGAGTTACTATTAACACTCGGTACATTTAAATACATGACATTGTTTATTATCATCCCTTTTTCATTAACATTTCTATTGTAAACTTTACTGAAATATTTAGCTATTTGTTCTTTAATACCATTAATTGTCACATTATATGGTTTAGTCATTATAGGTTTTTTAAAAGATCTCTCGGTAAGTCCACATATTTAAAATTGATATATTTTATATCTTTGGCACCTACTCTTCTAATTTCATTGTTAATTGGAGTACTTAGATATTTATACACATCTGATACATTATCTTGACAAGTTTGCTCATCTAAGTTTACCAATGGTCCTAATTTTTCATCTCTCATTATAGCGGCTATATGTTGGAATCCACTACATGTTGCATCGAAGAACACTGGTATATGTACTTCATAAGATTAATTAGATTCTAATTCTTTAATAATTAAACAGAATGCTGTGAATTTTATTTTTTCTTCCGCTTTAAGAATTAATTTTTTATCTAATCTTATTATTTTATCTTTATTTTCTAATACCCAGCCTATTCTTTTTGTGTAATCAAGTTTTCCTATACCATTTTCACCATGAATATTAGCTCCATAGATATATAAATAATATAAACCATTATCATCTAAAGCTTTACCTTCTGAAAATGGTACTAAACTAGAATTTAATGCATCATATTGATAATTCAAATAATAAGGGCTACAATAAATTCTTGATCTCCAATCTACTGAATGGGGTAACTAAAACTTGTCGACATCACTAAAGAATTCAGCTGTTCCCAATATTCTTTCTACGACATATGGTTCCAAATCTATGTTCGATTTACTTAGTAAATATTTACCTACGCCTTTTAGATAAGTTAATAATAAATTATTAACTTGGAAAGGTATCTTATTTAAATTGTTTAGTGTTTCATAGATTATATCCTCATTCGAGAATTTATGTGCATGTACCTTAGTCCCTATAGTAAATCCCTCTTTCATGATACTATTACTTAGGTAACCACCAAATTTATTCTTAGACCAAAGAGCAGGCTTACATAACATAGGCATAAGCATTGGTCTTATCTTAAATTCTTCCTCCAGTTTATTTAGATACTCATCAGTATATTTTAACATATATCGGAAATTAGGATCATCCTTATCACCGGAACTACCGAAGTAAGTATCAAATATCTGAGTATCTCCATTCATATAGAATGATAAGAAGAAAGTACCTATAGAGGCATAATCATAGTTTACTAATCCTAAGAATTTAACAAAGTTCTCAAAACTATATAAATAGGATGAAGGATCATTCATTCTAATTACAAAATTCTCAGTTTTAGAATACTTTTGGTATAATCTCATATAAGCATCTTTAACTATTGTAATACCAATACCAGCACATGTATTTGTGTAACCTTCTCCTCTAATTATACATTCTCTTGATATTACTAAGGCTACTAATGCTGCCCCTTCATAATTTAAGAATGGATATAATTTCGTATATTTTTTTCTTATTATGTCCTGTCTAAGATCATCTTTAATTATATTAATTTTTTCTATTACTTTTGATAGGAGAGTGTCTGTTTGATGAGTTAAATCTTTGGCCACATGACTTTTATCTTGATAATATCTTAACATTAAATCTGCCCAATTTATTTCCATTTCATATTGTGCATTCTCTAAATCTTTTTCATATTTATAGGGAGCCATTCTATCGAAGAATTCTTTTTTCCCTGTGTATTTATATAAATCTACTTCTTTAGAAGTGGAATAACTTCTAAATTGCCCAGTGAAAGGGGATGTAACATGTTTAAATTTCCCCTTTAAATTAAAGGGATTTTTTTTAACTCTTAAAATTTCTATTATTTTTTTAACAAGTTCTCTTTGTTCATCTTTTACAGTTATACTCATATAACCTGGCTCTAAAGTAACTTTGAATAAATTATTAAAAATAAGATTCCATTTTATTTTAGGACTTACCGCTCTGATAGATTCAGCAAATAATTTATCAACATCAATGTTCCCTACTGTATTCATAGCATCACTTAATTCATAACTAGATCTTATAACACTTATCACTTTTTTATATTGCACTTTAAAATTACTTCTGAATATACTTTCTTTATTTTCTCTATAATAATGAAGATAGTTATCTACCACATTATCAAAGTTCACATTAAGAATAAAAGTTAAGTAATTACTTAATCTCCATTCTAATGGTGATAACAACTCTCTTCGAGTATGTGATCCTCCACTTAAAATAATACCATGATTTTTAAATTTAATTTTCAGGTAGGTCCACGGTACATTAAGAAATATAAATAAGGTATTTATTTCAAATCATGATCCTAAGCCTTCTTCTAAGAATGTTTCCGCATTATAAAAAGTGTCTTTTAGGTATGGTCCTTCATTAGAAACTACCATTTCATAGTTTCTTGCACTTAATGAATTGATAAACATAATATTTAATCTTTTTTTTTTGTTATTCTTTTAAAAAAAGTAAGGGATAAAAGTATCGTTGACAATATAGTAATAACATCAAACAGTAATTCAAAGGGGTTATTAAGGAAAAACTAGCAAATTTATAAAAAAGGAGGGCACAAGTCCAAAAGCCACAATTTACCGAAAGGTGATCAAGTTTCATTAGATTTATTTAATGTTGACAAAGAATGTAGGCGATCCTAAGGGAAACCTTTATATTTAAACTTCCCGAAGTAAAACATTTCATTAGGGAAAGGAAAGGAAATCAACCGAGACTCCGAAAGTAATGGCGAGTGAAATCGGACTAGCCTTTATTTAAAAATAAATTTAACAAAAATACACACCAGAAACCAAAGAAGGTAAAACAGTCCTGTATGTTAAATCTTTTTAAAACTAATGTTTAAATAAGTATTATTAAATTAAAATTTATTTAAATAATGAGTACGACGAGAGCGAACTTGTCGGAATATAGGGGAACCATCCTCTAAGGCTAAGTATTTATAAATTTAGCGATAGTGAAAAGTACCGTGAGGGAAAGTTTGAAATAGTTATGTAATTTTAGACATAAATGAAATAGTTGAATTAGTAACTCTATAAGCAGTCGAAATTTATAATTATAAATGACGGCGTACCTTTTGCATAATGGGTCAGCAAGTTAATAGGAGTAGCAAGGTTAAAAGCCTTAGTGAAAGCGACCACACTAACTAGCTAAAAGTATTCTTAATTTCATAGATATTAAGAATAGGATATCCTTCATAGTCATAAGGCTAAGAAGTTAAATATTTTCTAGGAATATAGTGATGGGTAAGTTACTTCTATTAGACCCGAAGCTAGGTGATCTTCCTAAGACCAGATTATAATGGATCGAACGGGTGAATGTAGCAAAATTCTCCGAAGAGTTTTAGGAAGCGGTGAAATGCCAATCTGACCTAGTGATAGCTGGTTTTCTACGAAACATATGTAAGTATGACATCTAAACAAAATTTATGGTGGTACAGCACTGAGTTCCCAACTATTTCTTTTTTTTAAAGAAAAGTTTAGGTTGCGGGGACGTCGAAAATCTTACCAATGGAAGAGAATCTCGGAATGACATAAATTGATGATAGATATTCAGACTGCTCATGCGAAGTTGGGTAGTCAAGACGGAAACAGCCGAGAACACGAAACAAGGTCCCAAATGATTTTTAAGTGAAATGAAGGAAGTAATATATTGAATGCAGCTGTAAAGTGAGCCTGGTAGTCGCTATCTTTTAATAAACGTAATGTAACAACGTAGCAGCCTTAAACAATAGAATATTACACCAAAAATTTAACGGGTCTCAAAAAATCAACCGATATCGTGTTTATTTTGAATAATAAAAATTAATATTCAATATACAGGTAGTAGAACATTCAGTATACTGATGATAAAACAGTGTTTCATTGTTTTTAGGTCACTGAAGAGAGAATGCTGACATGAGTAACGTAAAAAGAAGTTATAATACTTCTCGCCGAATACGAAAGGGTTGTAAGGAAAGGTTAAACCACCTTATGTTAATGCGGCCTCTAAGGAACAAAACCAAAGTTTTGTCTGATGAGTATGAATTAGAAAGTCCATTTTTAAAAATAAAAATTTAATAAAGGGACCAGGAAAAGAATATATTCTTAACTACCGTACCCTAAACCGACACAGGTTCGTAAGTAGAGTATACTAAGGCGTAGAGCTAAAAGTTGTTAAGGAACTCGGCAAGTTCTCCTCATAAGTTTGACGATAAGAGGAACCCGATAAGGGTGGCACAAAATCGGAGGCCCCGACTGTTTACTAAAAACACAATTCAGAGCAATGATGAAAAATCATAGTATTCTGGATGAAATTTGCCCAATGCCATTAACATAAAAGAGGTTATGGGTAACTGTAACTGATTGAAAGTCTGGTTAATAGCGGTCTTAACTATGAGGATCCAAAGGTAGCAAAATAAATTGGCCATTAAATGTGGTCTGGTATCAATAGTGTAACGATGGTCTCACTGTCTCTACAACTTGCTCAGTGAAATTGAATTACCCGTGCAGATGCGGGTTGCCTCCAGGTGGACGGGAAGACCCTATGCAGCTTTACTGTAGTTAGCTATCATATTGATCTACAACAACCTTAGTTAATAGTAATTAGGGATGTCGAATTGACGAAAGATGGAATACCTTCTGACTTTGGTTGGGTTAATATTTACCTTTTTAAGTAAAATATTATATATGACTCAAAATTTTCTTTTGTTTATTCTATTCATATTCTGTTATATAGTGTAATATGGTATAAAGCTTATAAGGGATAGGTGGCTAATTGGCAGTTTGACTGGGGCGGTCGTCTTTGATAAAGTAGCAAAGTACATCCAAAGATATTTATTTATTAGAAACAATCTTTTTTTAAAAAGATACTTACTAAAAATTCATAGTATCTATATAAACTATGAAGAATATAATTTATTATATTTTTATTAACTTAAGGTATAGCTAGAAAATTGAATGGAAATCAATCAACCAGTGTGAAAGGTTGTAATAGGCGTAATGGCGGAAAGCATGCCTAACTGAAAGACTTAGAAGTCGAACAGATACGTAAGTAGGGCATAGTGACCCTTCGCTATATTATGGAATAGACGGGGATCAATCGATAAAAGTTACGCTAGGGATAACAGGCTGATAGCTGGTGAGAGTACACATTGTCCCGGCTGTTTGGCACCTCGATGTCGACTCAACCTATCCTCCGGGGGTAGAAGCTTGGAAGGGTTCGGCTGTTCGCCGATTAAAAGGTTACGCGAGTTGGGTTTAATACGACGTGAGTCAGTATGGTCCCTATCTTCTGGAGGGATATATATGAAAGAGAGTAGACTTTCTAGTACGAAAGGATCAATAAGCTGTGTTTCTCTTGTGTACCAATTGTTCACCTAATATTTCTCTCCAGGAAGATAGGTGGGCATAGTTGGGTAGCTACAAACATGTTAGATAAGTGCTGAATGAATCTAAAGCACGAAGCTATCTCTCAGACATATAAAAATTATCTAAAATTTAAAAAATTTTTTATTATAAAAACTCTTCTTATTCACATTGATTAAAAAGAAAACTAATAAAATATCAATTAAAAAGATAATCAATAAGATAGTATCTTAGCACAAGGCTAAAATTTTTAATCTTAATTATAAAAAATAGAACATTTTTAAATAGGGTATATGTGTAAGCATTGTAAAATGTGTAGCTTAATACTACTAATTTATAATCGGCTAGATGTTAATAATTGTTTCAATTAAAAAATTTTTAAATAAGGGTATAAATTATGAATCAAATATTTTTATTTTTTTAATTTACGGTTTATCAAATATTTATTAATTTATATAACCCTATCTATTAGATTATTTATTCTTTTAAATAAAAGTCTTGTTATAAGAGACTGTTATTATAACAGCAATATGTTAGTTAAAAAGTATAATCTAAGCCATGCCAAGCTTAAGTTGTTAGTGCAAATCTAACACATGTTAAATAGGTATAAACCGTAAATTTAACCTATAAGATCATTACTTATAATTAGGTGTGAGGAATATATAACTGAGGCATAGCAACCTTGCTAAAAAAGTTTTATATTTAGATTCCTAGTTTAACAAAAATAAGTAATTCTATTTTATAAGGTACTAAGGATCCACTTATAAAATAAGTCTATAAAGGATGTAGTCATCTTTTCTTATCATATTACAAGTACCCAAAGGATATAAAAATTAAATTAAAATTAAATAAGTAACATGAAAAAACTGTTCTTCAACAAATTAAAAAATATTATCAATAGTGTTCAAAACTTATTAAAAATCTTAAATCAAAAGATTGAAAAATTTTTAATAGAAGATGGAGATCTAAGTATAGTTTTAGATTTTACAACATATAAAGAAGATTTTTCACATGCAACTTTCCAATTTTCTAACCCTCAGTTATTAGATATTTATAGTTCATTGAAAGAAATATTTTTTATAATGCAAAATCATGAAATTTATGGTAAATTAGGTAGCCAACTAATAATATTCATCGTAGTTGAGGCTGTAGATTCACAAGGTAATAGTGTAGGTTATAAATCTCTCCATCATCAATGGTTAATTGACTCACAAATTTCTTTTGATGAATACTTTAGTCATGTTAGTGATAGACTAACTACCATGAGTGATGAGCATGGTTATTCTTTAGATATATTTTTAACTTTTAGAGTGGATATATGGTCAGCTGATCAATATAAAAACAAAACAGTTAAAATTATTAGTAACAGAAAATTATCTGATGTTAAAGAATCAGATGAAGTTAGACATAATTCAACACCTTTGAATAGTAGTTTTCTTGGTCATAGAGAAATCCATACTACAGCTATCAAATATAATTCAAATATTAGAACAGCACCTAAACCAGTTAAAAGACTTACTATTTCTCCATTGGTTAGAAAACCTAAATCATTTAAACCAGTGCATGCTTTCGATTTAGAAACAGTTGATTGTAATGGTATTCAAGTACCAGTTCTGATAACTTTCTTTAACGGAGTTAGTCCAGAAAAATCAATGGCTTTTCCAATAAATGAAAGAGTTTATTCAAACCCGTCTTTACTAGAAAATTATGTAAGTAGTATGTGGGATCAATTTATAGATCACATATACGATACATGTAAAGATAAAACAAATATTATATTCGCACATAATCTCGGTAGTTTTGATGGTTATTTTTTATTTAAATTCTTGTCTCACTATTACCCTGAATGTGTTACAGGAATAGTCGACTTTGACAACAAATTTATAACTATTACATTTAACTACTACGATAAAACTTTTATTTTCAAAGATAGTTTCAGATTATTTCCAGTTTCTTTGAACGATCTAGCTGAAATATTTGGACTTAAAGGTAAAATTGATTATAATCCTATTTATAATAATTTAGCTGTATTAGCTGATCCTGAGGTTAGGCAGCTTTTTATTAGCTATGGAAAAAGTGATTCCGAATTATTATATAATACAATAATTAGAGCACAACAATTCTATTTTAACAGATTTCATATTGATATCGCAGATTGTTTCTCTTTGCCTTCAATGTCTTTAAAAATTTTTAGGACTAATTATTTAAGATTTGATATACCAATTCTTAAAGATAGTCATGATAAATTTATTAGAAGAAGTTATTTTGGAGGAGCCACTGATATCTATTTACAACATGCTACTAATGTTTATTATTATGACATTAATTCCTTATACCCTTTTGCTATGTGTAAAGATATGCCTTATGAATTTTTAGGCTATCTTAAAAGATCTCAAATGAGTATAATGGAAAAAGAAGGGTTAGGTAACTTCTTCGGATTTTTAGAAGTGGATGTGGAGTGCCCTAGAGATATCATCAGACCAGTCTTACCTACTGAAGATAAAGGTAGAACTTTATTTCCTACTGGAAAATTTACAGGAGTATATTTCTCAGAAGAAATAAAAGCTGTAATTCCTTTAGGGTATAAAATTCTAAGAATCAGAGCTGCAATGGAATTTAGTAGAGCTGACTTATTTTCAACATATGTTAAAGATATGTATGAGATTAAAAGTACTACTACGGGTGCAGAAAGATGGATAGCTAAACTTCATTTAAATAGTCTATATGGAATATTTGGAAGAAGATTAGAAAGCCTTCAAACACTTATTATTAATAACAACCAACTAAGTGATTATTTACTTACAACTGTAATTAAAAACATAATCCCTATCAACAACACACACACATTATTATTAACAATGGGTAATTTATCAAATAAAATTGCTTCTAAATTAAATCTACAGATTGTAGAGGGTTCTCCTAAATTTAAATCACCTGTTAAATCTAATGTAGCTATTGCTTCAGCTATAACAGCATGGGCTAGAATAGAGATGATTAAATATAAATTAGACCCTTATGTTATTTATTCAGATACAGACTCTATACTTACATTGGGAAAAATATCTGATCATTTATTAGGTACTTCATTAGGTTTAATGAAAGATGAAATGAATGGAAAAATAATTAAAGAGTTATTTGTATTAGGTATTAAACAATATGGTTTTTGGTATTATGATGATAATGGTACTAGAGTAGAAAAGTCTGTATGGGCTGGTTACACTAGAGATGGATTATCATTTAATGATATTAAGGAATTAGCTGCAGGTAACAAATTAACTAGAGTAGTTAAAAGTAGATTTTATAGATCAATTAATGAATTATCAATTAGAATTAAAGATATCACCTTAACTATTCAAGCAACTCCTCATAAAAAGTTAATAGATAATGTTTATCAACCTATTCATATTAATAAACTAACTTATGAAGATTCTTTCTTCAAAAAAATATTAGGTTATGTAACAAGAATAAGCAAATTAGTGAAAAAGATTGTATCCTAAATAATATAACCCCCTTGTATTTATATAAATGCTGCTAACATATAAAATTACAACTATGAAAAACTTTTTTTACAACTTTATTAAGTCTTTTTTAGACGAAAAACAAATTAAAACTATCTATATATTATTAAAATATAGTTTTTACATATTTATTATAATCCATTATACTATTGGGATTTTATCAGTTTTTAATGAAGCTCTTTTTAATTCAATTCATGAAATTATTATAAGCTATATTGTAATTATCACTGAAAAAATTATTCCAATTTATAATAAATTCTTTAATAATGAATCATACACTTATATTCCTAATTTGGTATCATCTTCATATAAAATTATTAAGAGTCAATACGAAACAACCAAATATGGGTTATGGTCAACAATTTTCAGTTTAACTCCCCTAGATTATTTTTTATTAGAAATATTAGGTGGTGAACTGTCTATGATTTTCATAACTTTATTTATAAACATTGTGTTTAAGAAATAATTGTTAATCCCCCATTATATTAAAACTGCTGCTGCTAACATATTTAAAAAAAATATAAAAATTTAACAAACAAAAACACCATGAAAAAATTTATATTATATATATTAACCAATTTAACATTCAAAAAAATGGTTTTACCCATTATTATTAGATTATTAAAAGTTGTCTTTAGTGAAAGACAAATCATATTTTTATTAAAACATTTCTCATTCATATTTGGAATATTTAGAACTATGAACGCCTTATTAGGATTTTTATTATTTATAAATATTTTTGATTTTACTAACATTTTTTCAATTTTAGGAATCTTTAATGCTATTGTTACATTCTTTAGAATGATATTCGATAATTTTTTTAAAGTTATTAATAAATTATTAGCACCTTCTCCTGTAATTAATATTAATATTGAAAAATTAGAATCTGTTAAAAGATTAAATGATTTTTCAAGAGAGACATCGAATAAATATGAAAGTTTAAGAGAGTTGTATAATAAACCTATAATGATTTCAGAACCTGAATCAATATTTAAATCTTATTTATATTATATTGCTGGATTATTATTACTTATGTTATTAGGGTTCGGTATCTTCAAATTCTTTGGGGGTGGTAGTACCGATTTCAAAGGAAAATCTGTAGATAGATCCCATTTAGGTGATGTTTTTACTACTCCTGAACCAAGAATTACCACCCCATCACTACTTGGAAGTATTAGAAGTATATTATCTGAAAGAAGTCATTATTTTAGATCACCTGGTAATAGTGACTCACCAACAAAAAGTGCTGGTAATACAACCCAATTAATGGATTCACCATCAACTAGTCAATTAACAGAAACACCTGTTCTTAAAGAACAGGTTTCTATGTTTTCTAATGTTTTAAGATGGTTTGGTTTAGGTAAAGATAGACCTTTTGTACCTGGAGAAGGTGTACCAATTCCTGTGTTTGAATCAGGTATCGAACATAAAGATATAGAGTTAACTGATGTAACATCTAACATACAATCTAATATTGTAGAAGATGTTGTTGAACAGGTATTACCAAGTGATCCTACAGTACCTAGACTTGATCACTCATTATATGTAGACCCTTACGCTAAGATTAGAGCTGAATTAATTGGTGGAGTAAGTAATAATAATTCTTCACCAAATACATTACTTTCAGATGTTGAGTTAGATATTTTATATTCTAACTTTGAGAACAAATATGAAGTATTATTGGATAATCAGTCTACTATTATTTATAGTGATTCTAGTTCAACTTCATCTACACCTCACCCATTATCTAACATATTAGATGATGATATAACCCCTTATGATCTCTAATAAGATGTTATTATTTTACCCCCTTCCCTTAAAAATTTTAGCCTTGTGCTAAGATACTATCTTATTGATTATCTTTTTAATTGATATTTTATTAGTTTTCTTTTTAATCAATGTGAATAAGAAATAGAACATTTCTAAATAGGATGCAAATGAAAGTGCTGTAAAGTATTTAGTTTAGCATTACTAATTTATTATATAGACTGGATGTTATTAATTGTTTTTAAAAATTTTACAGTACTAAAATACGTATTTTATGATCAAAAGGGACACTATTTGTTCGCTTTTTAAAGTAGGACACTATCTTATGAAGGTTAAATTTATTTTACATAGATGTAAGAAGATTTTAATTAGTGCTTATTATAAAAATCTAACTTGTTTTAAATAGAAAGTGTCAAATTTTAATTTCTTTTTAATCAATTATTTAATAAATTATTTCAAATAATTAAAATTTTAAGTGTGATCATTCAATTTTAAAACTAAAGTTATTCATCAGATTCAAAGGATAATGAACCTATTATATTAATAATAACATTAACTAAAAAATATAATGGTCAAAAGTAATGTTACTTATTGGGGCTGCTCATTATATCGCTTACTAAAATTTATTTTAAATAGTAAGAAGTAATAAAATAGTTAAATTTTAATCACTTATAAATAATATTTATGGGTATAAATAACAAAGATAATTATAAAATATCACCATTCGTTTATATTTATAAATAAATCTAGAAATTTTACGAATAAAAAATAAAGTAGTTAAGTTAAGTTTTAATTTTAGTAGTCTCGGAGACATTAAAAATAAATTTAGTACCAACACCATTAAATGTTTTAAACGGTTCAGGTGTTAATTTATAAATATTCTATTTTGTTGGTTGGTTAAATGTCATTTAACATTTCTCTTAATATGTTTATTAGTATACTGATCAGTTTACCATATTTTTAAATAAATAGTATTAGGATTTTCAAAATCATATCTAGTAAGATATTAAGATTTTACGTTATCCTTAAAATTTAAATTGTTTTATTTAAAGGTTGTTGTATTTTTAAGTTAAACGTTTCTATGTAAATTAATATTAACTATTCTTGGTTTTACTAGGTCCTTTATTAAATTTTTATTTATAATTTTAAATTTTAGATTATATCTTATAAAACAACTTAATATATTTTCTTTTTTACATCTATAAAAGTATATATAGAAACATATAGTATATAAAGTTGTGCTTACAGTTGGTCTCTGTAGTAAATTTATTTAATAGTAAGGTTCGATTCCTTCATAACTTTAGTAACAAATAAAAATATAGAGAATATAAATAAAAAGTCAATAATTTGTTACAGTGTAAAAAATAAAATCAAAATTAAAAAAACCTTCTTTTTATATAATAAAAATAACTTTTTCTTACAAAGTAATGTACTAAATGGTTAAAGTACAAAAAGGTGGTGTAAGTATCTTACTTCTGTCCTCTCCCTCCCCGGAGGGAGAGGACAAAATACGTATTTTATGATAATGTTTGTTCTATAATAATAGGAAATAATATATTAAAATTAATCCCTTTTTAATTTTATATTCAAATTAAATAGATTTAAATATTCAAATTTTAAGAATATATAATTTATAAACAAAATTAATTGTTTTTATAAAAAATAAGTCAACTAGATAATAATGAAATTGATTTAACAGTTAATGATTTTGTTAAAACAATATTGTTTTTGAGGAATTATGTTTTACAATTTTATATAGAGTCCCTATTAAATTTTACTTTAAAAAATAAAACTAAAAGAACTAGTATTGATAAATAAATCAATATTAAATCAAGCAATCATATAATTAAAAATTTAAAATGAGTATAAACTTTATTATGAATTTTACTAAATAATTTATGTATATATATCTTCTATGAAGTCATTATTGACAAATCATTAAAATGCTAACAGACAAAATTAATTTTATTAAATAAAAAAAAGTTTAATAAAAATCAAATATATATGTTATTAAACATAAACAGAAATTTATTTCAAAGTTTTCCATTCCATTTAGTAACTATATCTCCATGGCCAATATTAGTTAGTTTTTCATTATTAAATTTAACAATAGGAGCAGTGTTATCAATGCACGGATATGGTGATTTTACATTTATCGTAGGTTTAGCTTCAACAGGTTTAGGTATGTTATTATGGTTTAGAGATATCATCTTAGAAGCAACTTATTTAGGATGTCACACTACTCAAGTACAAAAAGGATTAACAATAGGAGTAATCTTATTTATTGTTAGTGAAGTATTTGCATTCTTATCTGTATTCTGGGCATTCTTCCATTCAAGTTTAAGTCCAAGTGTGGAAATTGGAGGAGTATGGCCACCACAAGGTATAGAAGCATTATCAGCATTTGGAATACCATTATTAAATACTTTCTTATTATTAAGTAGTGGATCAACTATAACTTATGGACACCATGCTCTAATTAAAGGAGATAGAAAAAAAGCTATAATAGGAGGATTCTTAACTATTATCTTAGCTATTGTTTTCACTGCTTTACAATATGTTGAATATTTTAATGCTACATTTACTATAACAGACTCAGTATTTGGGACTACATTCTATGCTTCAACAGGTTTACATGGGATTCATGTAATAATTGGAACAATCTTTATAACAGTAGGTTTCTTTAGAATAATTAATTATCATTTAACTAATAGTCACCATATTGGATATGAAGCAAGTATTTTATACTGGCACTTCGTAGATGTTGTATGGTTATTCTTGTTCATAGCAGTATATTACTGGGGTGGAAACTAATATTTCTCATTAAAATTTCAAATATCAAATAAAGAATATTATATATATCATATGACACTATGTATAAATATACATAATAAATATAAAAATATATATAATTATATTTTATAAATAAATCAAAGGTTACAAAATAAATTTACCTTATTTATAAAATAATAAAACATAAAATGGAGTAGTCTCCATTTTCTTATCATATTACAAGTACCCAAAGGATAAGCTAAATATTTAAATTTATGAATTTATCATTATTTTTATTTTTAATTGGTGTTTTAGGATTTATTCTAAATAGAAAAAACATTATATTAATGATAATAGCAATAGAAATAATGCTATTAGCTGTCACCTTATTAGTGTTAATAAGTTCATTTAGTTTTGACGATGCTATCGGACAAAATTTTAGTATTTTTATTATATCAATAGCAGGTGCAGAATCAGTAATAGGTTTAAGTATTTTAGTTGCTTTTTATAGATTGAGAGGAAATATCTCTTTAAGAACATAATGTATTTATCAATATTAATTTTTCCTTTATTAGGAAGTTTTGTTTCAGGTTTATTAGGTAGAAAAATAGGTGTGACTGGTGCTCATATCATCACATGTACTTGCTTAATAATATCTTCAATTTTAGCTACTTTAGCTTTTTATGAAGTAGGATTATGTGGTTCTCCAGTATCAGTTCATTTAAGTACATGGCTAGAATCAGAAATATTAAGTGTACAATGGGAATTCTTATTTGATCAGTTAACTGTATCAATGTTTATTCCTGTACTTTATATTTCATCTTTAATTCATATTTTTTCAACTAATTATATGGCAGAAGATCCTGCATTGTGTTTTGGGAAAACACTTAAGTGGGTAAAACTATCAAACTCCGGGGACACCCTAAAGCTTATGATACCAAGCTATCTTCGAAAGATTATAAGTGGCTGGATTAATTACCCAGGTATGGTAACAAGTCATAAGATGAATGAAAATGAAATGGGTTATCGCGGATCTAAGTCAGCCAACAAAGCTGTAAAAGAGCAACGAGTAGACGGTAGTTGGTGCAAAAAACCATTGCACTTAAGGTATACTCTAATGGGTTTCGAAAGAAATTATCAAGTCAAAATCCTTTCTAAACAATTAAATATTAAAAGTTTTTCTACCTTATCAACTCGCGGTAACATAAACCCATGGTTTATCACTGGTCTTATTGACGCTGAAGGTTCATTTTCAGTTATAATAGACAAAAATAAATCTCGAAAATTAGGTTGGCGGGTTCAAACAAAATTTCAATTGGGTATGCATTTGCGGGACTTATCTTTAATACAACAAGTCCAAACATTTTTTGGAGGTATTGGTTCAATACATATAAATAAAACTTTAAACAAAGTAAATTATTCAGTTGATTCTATTAAAGATTTAACAAGGTTAATTGCTCATTTTGAAAAATATCCTTTATTAACTCAAAAAGCCGCAGATTTTATTTTGTTTAAAGAAGTAATAACACTAATGATGAGTAAATCTCATCTTACAATTGATGGCTTAAATAAAATAATAAATATTAAGGGATCAATGAATTTAGGTTTATCTGATTTCCTAAAATCTGAGTTTTTAAACTTTTCTCCGGTTAAAAGACCAGTTATTAACACTGAAAACATTCCTGATAATAATTGGATAGCAGGATTTGTAAGCGGTGAAGGAAATTTTGATGTAAGAATTACCCAACAATTATCTAATAAAATAGGAACTCGAGTACAATTAAGATTTAGAATAAGTCAACATGAAAGAGATTTCAAATTAATGGAGTTATTAGTTAAACATTTAGGTTCAGGAACAATATATAAATATCCTGGAAAAGATGCAATTGTTTTAATAATAGTTAAATTTTCGGATATAACTAATATAATAATTCCTTTTTTTGAAAAAAATCCTTTGCACGGGGTAAAAATATTAGATTATCTTGATTGGTGTAAAATTGCTCAATTAATGATTGGAGGTTCTCATTTAACAATTGAAGGATTAAATTTAATTCGAATAATTAAAGAGGGAATGAATAAAGGTAGAACTCAAAAATAATTTAATTGCATGATAAATTTGATGGCCATGCACAATCAAAGATTCTTTTCTTATTTATCATTATTCACATTCTTTATGTTAGTTTTAGTATCTGGTGCTAATTATTTTGTAATGTTTGTAGGTTGGGAAGGTAAATTAAATTGCCTTAAATGGTATTATCTTAATAATCTATATTGGAGTCCTAGTGAATTTAATTTTGTTTTATTTTCATTACCGTTGCATATATCTAAGCAATTAAATAAAACAAGAATAACTTCCTTAGATAGAATAGGACCTCATAACATAGATATAATTTCCATAATAATAGGTTCTTTATTAGGTGACGGTCAATTAGAAAAAAGAAATAGAGGAATAGGGACTAGAATTAAATTTGAACAATCAAATAAAAATGTAGAATATTTAATGTGGTTTCATTCTTATTTATCAACTAGAGGTTATTGTAATATTAATAAACCTGAACTAAAAAAAAGAATTAGAAAAAATGGAGAAATTTATTTTCATTATAGTATAAATACTTATACTTTTTCTAGTTTTAATTGGATTCATGATATGTTTTATATGTGTTCAGAAGGTAAATATGTTAAAATAATACCTCATAATATAGAACAATATTTAACTCCACTCGCTTTAGCTATATGGTTTATGGACGATGGAAGTAAATTAAAAAAAGGAGCAAAAATAGCTACTAATTGTTTTACATATAAAGAACTTTCACAATTATGTGAGATTTTAAAAAACAAATTCAATCTTACAGTAACAATACACTCAGGAGGAAAAAATAAAGGATATACTTTATATATCTCTAGTCAATCTATGCCTACTTTTTCTAACATTGTTAAACCTTATATGTTACCTACTTTATATTATAAATTAGGAGACTATTAATTTAATACCATAGTAAAAAATGTAAATCTTTAGAAAATTGAAATTAAGAATAAAGATTCATTCATGTTTAAAGAATTATAAATGTGAATAACATTTTTTGCGACATTATTGAAAACGATCAAAAATTAATAAGCTTTTTTTATAGATCGTCGGTTTAATTTCAAATCGCTATCGACTAGTTCAATAATGGGTGCCTGAAATGGTGCTTAATGCATAGTCAGAATTTTCATCATTGTCTCTACTTCATTTGACAACGATGCCAAGGCATGGAGTAAAACCAGAATGGTATTCAATGTACAGGGAATAAAGAAAAAAGCTTTCTATCAGTGTCATAAATGGGCCTATAGATAAATTACATATTTAAATTTCTTTATTTTAAGATTTGATTGGAGTAGTTTCTTATTTATTAATTAACTTCTGGTTTACTAGAATACAAGCCAATAAAGCAGCAATACTAGCCTTTACTATGAATAGAGTAGGTGATATGGGACTAAGTATAGGATTCTTTGCATTAGTGGCATTATTAGGATCATTAAATTATTCAACATTATTTAGTTTAGTTCCATTTATGAATAGTACAGCTATTGATATTATTGGTTTATTATTATTAAGTGGTGCTATGGCTAAATCTGCACAAATACCATTACATAGTTGGTTACCTGGATCAATGGAGGGTCCTACACCGGTTTCAGCATTAATTCATGCTGCTACACTAGTAACTGCCGGATTATATTTATTAGTTAGAAGTTCACCAATATTAGAATATAGTTCCACAGCATTATTAGTGATTACATTAGTAGGAGCATCTACAGCTTTCTTTGCAGCTACTTGTGGTTTAGTGCAAAACGATTTAAAAAGAATAATTGCTTTCAGTACTATAAGTCAATTAGGATATATGGTAATGGCTGTAGGTCTTAGTCAATATAATGTAGCATTAATGCATGTAGTTAACCATGCTTTCTTTAAAGCATTATTATTCTTAGGAGCAGGTGCCGTAATTCATAGTTTCTCTGATCAACAAGATGTCAGAAGATTAGGAGGTTTAATTAATTTCTTACCATTTACCTATACAGCTATGCTAGTGGGTACATTATCATTATTAGCTACTCCATGGTTAACAGGGTTCTATAGTAAAGATTTAATAATTGAATTAGCTTTTGCACAATACAGTTTTGAAGGTACATTTGCCTTTATTTTAGGTAGTTTAACAGCAGGTTTAACAGCTTTCTATTCATTTAGACTAATTTCATTAGTATTCTTAACAAAACCTAATGGACCTAAAATATCTTATTTACATTCACATGAAGCTACTTTAGCAGTGATTATTCCTTTATTTGTATTAGCTTTATTTAGTATCTTCTTTGGTTTTGTGTTCTCTGATTTATTTGTAGGAATAGGTACTGATTTCTTTGGTAATTCTATTTTTATTCATCCAAATCATGTAACTATGGTAGAAGCAGAATTCTCTATGGATAGAATAGTTAAATTATTACCAACTATTTTATCTTTATTAGGTGCAGTATTAGCTGTTTATCTATATCACTTTACACCTAATTTATTTTTTATGGAAAGTCCTATTACTAGAAAAATTTATACATTTTTAAATGGTAAATATTTATTTGATGTAATATATAACCATTACTTTATTGGTAAAGGTTTACAATTAGGTTACTTTATAAGTAAAGTATTAGATAGAGGAGTAATTGAATTTGTTGGACCTTATGGTTTAAGTAATACTTTAAGTCAGACTGGTATTAACATCGGAAAATTAGATACTGGAGTTATTACTACATATTCATTATATATAACTATTGGTTTATTATCATTAGTTTTCTTAGTATTCTCACCTATTTTATTAGATAATTCTATCTTAAATGAAAATAGATTATTTATCATTTATTTAGCTACTTTATTATTTGCTCTTTACCCTAATCAAAAATAAATGGTAAACTATTTCCCCCTCCCTCTTTAAAATATTATATCTATTTTAAGGTTTTATAATTAGAAGTATCTATTCTTTTTAGAAATTTAAAATTTTAATATTTACTAAATAAATATAGAACACTTCCGGGAAGAGTTTAAATTTAAATAAATTTTATAAAAGCTTTATTAATTTAATACTATTCTATATTCTTAAATTTTAAAATGAGGGGGTAACTAATTCATCATGGTGCCACATAGGAATATTACCTACCTATTCTAACAGAGTATTATTTGGTAGTTAATTTAAAATCCAAACTGATTTAAGTTCTTTTGATGATCTTAGGTCAGGGATGAATATTCAGACTGATTTAAGTATACTAGAAAATCCTAGATTAGATTTATTGCTCAGACTAATGGTGTAGAACATGACCAAATTGAATCAAATAGTTATAGAACGAGTCAGTACATACTAGTGTATCGGAAGAAGCTGTAAAACCATTTCTTCTACACTTATTTTATTTTATTCAATAATTGGCCTTCCCTTTAAAAAATAAGTTAATTCCCTTAGTTCAATTGGTAGAACAAAGGTTTTCAAAACCTCCCTTTTATAAAAATATATTTTTATTTTATGATGTAGTGGTTCAAGTCCACTAGGGTCTCTCCCTAAAATACGTATTTTATGATAAGAGGGTTGTACTTTTAGAGTTTCCTAAAAGGTATTCCCCTATAACTTACCTTGTACCATTAAGTTTTAAAGGTATTTAATGATATTTAAAATAATAATATCTATTCTTAGAAAAATAAATTAAAAAAAAGATATTAACTTTTTAAATAAATTTTATAGTAATTACTATCAAATTGTATGTAATTATATTGGTTCGAACAATTATAAATTTATATTCTTCCTATTACTAATAATAATAGCAAAGTTAAAAGTAATAATAAGGGAAGTTTACCATCTGGTATTAATAGAAATAATAACGGAACTGGTAATAGTAACATTCAGATTAACAGTAAAACCAATAATCATTTATACCAATGTAAATTTTAGTATTTTAGGTTAGCACTAATCCAAGTAGAATCAATTTTGGTTTTAACCTTAATTTTTAATTTTCTTATGAATAATGGTTCTTTCCCCTAATACATTAAAATTTTAGATGGAGAAAGATAACTTATTTGTTTCATTGTTGTATTAAAATAATAGATAAAGCCATAACTATTTCTTAAGTTAATTGTTAGTTTTATTAAAATGGTAAAGTAAACAATTTTAAAATTTAATAGAAGATTCTTATGTTATCCTGTTTTATTCAGTGGGTATATGAATTTTCTATTTGTATACTTAGTCTTTTGGTAATAAAAAAACATTAAAAATAAAAAAAATTTAATTGTTGCGAACCTACTGAAGCACATAAGTCCAAATGTACTATAATATGAAACTTCAAAAAATAAAGTAATAATGTTAATTTAAATGTTAATAGTTAAGGAAATATTTAATCAAACAGTTAAAATATAAATATAAAAGTATCGGTGAAACGAGTAATGTATAACCGAATTAATTAACAAAAGAAAATGTTTCACCCCCTATAAAATTGGTTAAAAGGTTATAAATCTTTTCTTTTCTATATTAATAATAATGTATAAAACAACTGAAAAATAACTAAGTAAAGTTAATCCCATTGGATTTCTAAATATACTTTATATTATGGTTTAAATTCAGATTTTATGTCGACTAAAATTTAAGAGATAAAATAATATGCATTATAATTAACCAATGTAAATATAGAAGAATAATTAATGTAAGTATAGTAGTGTTAGGTACATACTCTAAAAATGATTAAAAAAAAGAAAAATAAAATGCTCAGTGTTTAATTATTTTTTAATTTCTTTAACACTTATTGAAGAGTAAGGATACATTCTTTGTACTATAGTTATAACATGGACTTGTTTAAAGTTTTAAAATCATAATGTACCACTCTTTATAAAAAAGAGATTTATTGTATACAATAGAATTGAGATTGGCTAATTATCTAAGATTTATTTAAATGTAGATCTTGTTCATCCAGAATATTATAATCCGTTGTCTAAATTTAGATTTCAAATAAATATTCAATTAGAAATTATTAAAAATGATTAGAATAATTAAATTTAATTATAAATATAGTGTTTTAATGGAATATTCAGGTCATTTTCTTGTTCATGAGTTTATATATTTAATTATAGGGTGTCCTAAGGAAAACGGATTCTAAAATTTAATAAATTTTTTAAAGTAAAATGATATAAATGAAAGGAGATATGAGAGTTACTATAAGAAATGATAAAATAGAGTTTCTTTTTAAAGTTATAGTTGACCTTTCTGCACCTAAATCTTTAAATACTAATAGATTTTAAGACCATTATAATTCAAAAAATAAAAATATTTTACTGAAACTAATTAAGTTCAATTAACTTTAAAAATTATAATAGTGTGTAACATATAAAATTTTTATTCTAATAAACAATAAGTTAAAAATTTTTAACAGATCCAAAATTATAATATTTTAGGTTAGTATAAGATAAATTATTGACTATTAATACTAATAACAACTTGTCTAATAAATAAGATAAGCTAAAAAGTTTACTAAAATTTAAATATTTAAGTTAAAAAATAAAAATAAAAGAGACTATAAACATTGCGTTAAGCATATAAAATACAACTTAATATTATAAAGGTATTTAAGTTTAAATTTCAGTAAGAATTTAATTTTGGTTCCGATTGAACGTTTTTCAGTAGTTTAAGACATGCAAATCGTTGTTTCCAAAGTCCTTATAAATTAATATTTTTAATATTAATGGGATCAGGGGATAAGGTGTAGAGGTGAGTATGTTAAATAAGATACCCTGTAGTCTTCTTAGCTAGGAGATATAAAGTAAAGGAAAATTTCTGCTATAGGATTCTATTTAATTTGATTAGGTAGTTGATAGGGTAACGGCCTACCAAGCCAACGATCAAAAGTCAAGTTTGAAAGAACCTCTGGCCACATTGGGGATGAAATCTCCCAAGTAGTAATTACACTACCAGCAGTCGAGAATATTAGTCAATGCTCGTAAGAGTGAACTAGCTAACTGAAATCATAGAATTTCTTCAAATTCATGATGTCGTAAGGGAAAATAATGATAATACCTTACTATGAGTGTCGTCCAAATCTGGTGCCAGAAGACTCGGTAAGACCAGAGACGCAAACGTTAATCATCATAAACAGGCGTAAAGGGTTTGTAGGCAGCTTTTATAAGATAATAAAAATCTAAATTGAAAGCTAGAATCAAAAAGAGGTTATAGTGTATAACGCCTAGAGGAGGGCTGATATCCATAGATCCTAGGCAGAATACTCAGGGCGAAGGCCACTCTCCACTAATGATTGACGCTGAGAAACGAAGGTTAGGGTAGGAAATAGGATTTTAAATTGCGACCTGAAAAGCTTATTTAAGTATAGCGGAGTAACTCCGTCTAAATATTCCATCTTATTAGAGTTCGCCTTAATAAACGAGCATTGGTAACAATCTAGTTTAAAGCTTAAGGTAGAAACTAAATAATATTATTTGGTTTGAACTGTCTTCTATGGTTAGAGAAATCGAATCTATGTATTAAAGGTTTTATTAATTAGTATTTTCACGAGTCCTTGGTGACTATAAGATGGACAAATAATTATAAAATTAAAGTAGGAACCTAAGGAAGACTATTACGTACTTAAATAGGAACAGGGAAACTCCTATAATCTGCTATTTATATAATAGCAAGGAAATTAGCAATAATTTCTTATAGATTAGAGGAAACAAGACAGCGTTAAAAGCGAAGGCCATTATGTAATGTAATGGATAGGCTCTTTATTATAAATAAATAAAGAAGATAGCCAATTCGAAAGGATGCTGACTAACGCATGGGTGATTCTAAAGTATTTATTATTTAGCCATATAATGTTTAAGGACATGGAAAAAGCATTGTTTAATTTATGGCTAGAATGGTTTGTAGGTTTCTGTGATGCTGACGCTAATTTTCAAGTATTTCCTAAAAAAAGATCTTATCTAACAAAAGAAGGTATCCTTAATGAGTATTATAATATTGGTTATGGTTTCCACATTGGTTTAAGTATTAAAGATTTACCTCTCCTAGAAAAAGTTAAAACTCAGTTAAATTCAATAGGCCATATTTATGTGTATTCACACAGAGATGAAGCTAGATGGGCAGTAACTAAAAAAACAGAATTAATTTATCTAATTGAAACTGTCTTTGAGAAACAACCTTTACTAACTGAACATCAAAGAGTAAGATATGCAAGACTAAAATATGGTGTACTAAATAATTTTAATAGAGTTGAAACTTTAGGAGAATATGAAAAATTTATACATAGAAATTATGTAGAAACTAACATCCTTGATAATTATTATACATCAGGAACTGCTTTTGATAATTGGATCTTAGGATTTGTTAATGGTGAAGGTTGTTTTTATGTTCATAAAAAAGGTCATTTAGTTTTTTATATTGAACATACTGACAAACAAGTACTAGAATTAATAAAAACAAGACTCTCTCTAAGCCCTAATATTTTAGATAGAGGAAATAGAAATAGTACCAGAAAAGATACATATTCTCTAACTATCTCTTCTAAAAAAGATATACTTGCAATTAGGAGTTTGTGCGAAAATCCTCTGTTGAATAAATTAGAAGGTCAAAAATTAGTACAATATAATAATTGGCAAGTTAATGCTTAGATTTTAGGTATTGAAATTAGTAGAAGTTAAACTTAAATTTACAAAAGTTCTAAGGATATAGAGCCTCCTTATTATAAAATTTATTTTTTTTCTGCCGTCCGGCACATAATACTTTAGAATGGCTTGAGCCGTATGCGATGAAAGTCGCATGTACGGTTCTTTGTGGAAGAACAACTGTGAAGTTCTGATTCCACGGTTAGATACCCCGGTACTCCTTTCTGTAAACGATGAATGGTAGTCATTAGTTTTAATAAATAACTAGAGGCGAAGTTAACACAATAACCATTCCGCCTTGTGAGTACTACTGCAAAGTAGAAAACAAAAAAATTAGTCGGTCTCGAAGCAAACGGAGTGAAGCATGTTATTTAATACGATAATCCGCGTAAAACCTTACCAGAACTTGCATACAAACTATAAAATTTCCTACCTGAAAAGGTAAAGAAAATATTAGGAGTGTTTAAAATTTAAATACTTAAGTACAGGTGTTGCATGGCTGTCTTCAGTTCGTGTTGTTAAACATTAGGTTAATTCCACTAACGAACGAAATCCCTGTTATTAATTTATACTTAATAACTAATAAATCTGATAGAGATTTAGCGGGGGCTAAGACAAGTCGTTATGGCCCTCATGTTCTGGGCTATAGACGTGCCACAAAAACTTTTACAAAGTGATGCGATACTTCCCAATAGAAGTGGAGCTAATCATTAAAAAAAGTTATTTATATTAAAAATAAGCCGGATTGTCTCCTGTAATTCGGAGGCATGAAGAAGGAATTCCGAGTAATCGTTGATAAGTAGCGCAACGGTGAAGCTAGTTTCGTGATGAACTAACTGTCTGTCGCTGGGAAGAAGCTTTTAGTGGAGGAAACTGGAGTAAGATTATGTTTTTTCATAGTAACTCATTGCTTTAAGTAAAGTATTTTTAGTATTATGATAAACTTATTGGATTTAGTGAATTCATTAAGGTAACATCTCAAAAGTCATAGCATGGTAGCTGTACTGGAAAGTGCAGCTGGATAATAATTAATTTGTAACCCCCTATATTTTTATAATTAAATTAGTAACAATAAAATTAAATCAAATTTATCAAAATTAGGTAAGGGGTTAGCTTAGTTGGTTAAAGCAGTAATCTTACACATTATTGACCGGGAGTTCGAATCCCCCACCTCTTAATCATATTTAAATTTAAATTATTTTTATTTCTATAAGGTATGGCGAGTATGTCGAAATTGGTAGCCGAGTGAATCTTAGGTTTTCATTATTTTAAGAGTTCAAGTCTCTTTACTCGTATTAAAATGGTTGCTTTTATAAATTTTATTATTAATTTATAAGCATCTTTAGTTTAATGGTTAAAACAAGAATCTTCGAAATTCATAATAATGGTTCAATTCCATTAAGATGTTTTAATAATTCAAAATAAGGTTGCTTAATGGTTTAAGTATATATTTATTTTAAAAACAATGATAAATATATTAGTGAGTTCAATTCTCCTTTATTTTTATTTTACCTTAGTAAAATATGTTTTATTTTTAAGATGTAACTTAGGATGCCTTTAATTTATTAAATTAAGCAATGATTTTAATCATGATTGTCTTCATAGACAAGGTATTAAACACACTAATATTTAAAATTTATATAAATTACATATAAATAAAATATAGTGAGTAAAATATACTAAGTTCAAATTTAATCATTAAATTAATGAATTAATTACAATTATGTTAAATTACTTTTCAATTTTTAATACAATTTATAACGATGCTCCACAACCTTGGCAATTAGGATTTCAAGATAGTGCTGCACCAGGATTTACAGGGATAGTAGAATTACACAATACTATCTTCTTCTATTTAGTAGTAATATGTGTAAGTGTATTTTGGGTTATAGGTTCAATAATGTATTACTTTAATAATAATAATTCACCTATTGTACATAAATATCTTAACCACGGTAGAGTTGTGCCTATTCAAAAGTGTTTTAAATTTAACAATAATATTTATATAATTAATAAACCATATATTAGATTTTACAGTACTTACCCTAATAATTCTTCTAATTACCCTAATGGTTCTTCTAATGATATTCCTAATAGTGTAAAATTGTATGAAGATGCCTATTTAATGAGAAAATCAATAATTAAAGAAAATAAAGGTAAATCAGGAATATATAAATGAACCAATAAATTGACAAATGATATATATATTGGACAATCGAAGGATTTATCAAAAAGATTTATAAAATATTTTAATCTTAGTTATTTAAGAGATAGAAATAGTCTTATAATAAGTAGAGCATTAATCAAATATGGTTACTCTAACTTTTCATTAGAAATATTAGAATATTGCGATGAAGCTGATTTACTAATCAGAGAACAGTATTATTTTGATAAGTTAAATCCTAAATATAATATACTAAAAGTAGCAGGTAGTTCTTTGAATTATAATCATACAGAAGAAACTAAAGCAAAAATTAGTAACTCATTAAAAGGAGTTTATGTAAAGGAAAAATCACCTTTATTTGGGAGAGTTCATACAGAAGAAACTAAAGCCCTTATGAGTTTAAAAAAATCTAAAGAAAATAATCCTTTATTTGGTAAGGTTCACTCTGAAAAAACTAAAGATTTAATGAAACAAAAAGCTTTAGGTAGAAAACATTCTGATGAAACATTATTAAAAATGAGTATTGCTAAAGGTTCTTTTGTTTATATTTATGAAAAATTTGACGAAGAAGGGTTTAAATTAATAGGTAGCTTTGTTTCAATTAGAAGAGCTGCTAAATTTTTAGGAATAAGTGGTTCTACTGTAAAAAGATATATAAATTCAGGAGAAATATTTAAAGATAGATATAAATTTTCTTCTAAATAAATTTAAAAAAACTATGAATAAAATTTCACTATATGCTGGAAACTCCTAAAGCCTTTAGGTACTATATAATTTTAATAATTTTATCAGTTATAACCCTAAAAGATGTTACAATGGACAATCAGCAGGAAACCAAATCTTCCAAAAGAGAGTAGGATCCCCAGAGACTAAACGTGAAACTCCTTTAAATTTTTAGAACAAAGGATGAAGATATAGTCCAGCCATAATTGAAAGATTATGGGATTTTCTGACACTAATAGAATTAATTTGGACTATTACACCAGCTTTCATTTTAATTGCTATTGCATTCCCTTCATTTAGATTATTATATTTATTGGATGAAGTAATTTCTCCAACAGTGACAATTAAAGTAGTAGGGCACCAATGGTACTGGTCATATGAATATAGTGATTATATTAATGTTAGTGGTGAATCAATAGAATTTGATTCATATATGATACCTGATTCAGATTTAGAATTAGGTCAATTTAGATTATTAGATGTTGATAATAAAGTAGTTGTTCCTACTGATACACATATTAGATTAATTGTTACAGGAGCTGATGTTATCCACTCTTTTGCTGTTCCTTCTTTAGGATTAAAAATTGATGCTGTTCCTGGTAGATTAAATCAAACTTCTATCTTAGCTGAAAGAACTGGTACTTTCTACGGTCAATGTTCTGAAATTTGTGGAGTGTACCACGGTTTCATGCCAATAGCTATTGAAGCAGTATCAATTCAAGATTACTTAGCATGGATAGATGCAGCATAATCTAATTAATAAAAAAAACATTTAAATTTCATTTATATTTTATTAGTATTTAATTATAAAAATTATAATTTCATGCAAATATAAATTTGTAACCCCCTATAAAGCTAAAAAATTAATTTCTCTTAAATAAGAAAAAAAAAATATAAATTAATCTAAATATAATTTTCAATAGAAAATAAATTATCTATTAGCTTAAAACTTTATTTATCAATATTATAAATAATTTATAAAACATTATATTCACTACTAAGTTATTAGTGGAAAAGGTGAAACGAATGTATATTACCATGAATCTAATGGATAAATAAAGTAGCTATTTAAAATAGCTCAGTTATGAAAAGTAATAAACAAATTAACCGACGTTAATTAATAAATTTTTAATCATGGAAAACAACCGATTCTTCTTGCCAATTAATAATCAATATTCTACCATAGATTTACCAACATTAAAATCAAATAATTATAAAACACCAACTTTAATAAAAAGAAAAAGAATAGATATATCACCAGTATTAGAAATAGCTAAATATAATAATCAATTAATAAAAGATAATCAAAATAAAGAAGAAATAATTTTAAATAGGAAAAAAATAATAAATAAAGAAATAAAACCTATTTCACAAAAAACATTATATTATGATAAAATAGATATGTTAACTTACATTCCAAAAAAAAAAGAAGATAATGAATTACAAACTGTTATTCAAAATTATTTAAAATCTTTTAGTACTTTAGATATACCTTTCTCTCAAACTCAAAATACTTTATATGAATTTAATTCAAAAACTTTAAATTCAAAAATATTAAATAAAAATATATCTAAAATATTAGAATATTCATTCTTTGAAATGAATAGTGTAATAAGTAGACCTTATTATTTAATAACACCTAAAAATATTATTATTAACTTATTTTATTTTGTTCTTAATAAAAAACTTTATGATAAAAACTTTTTAGATTTAAATATCAATAATTTACAAGGTTTAAGTGCTAAATTAAGTAATTATTTTAAAAAACCAGTCAAATTAGAATTAACTCAATTATATTCAGTTAGTCATAACAGTCAAATTTTAATTAATATCTTAGGTAAATTAGGTTTATTCAGAAGAAATTCTTTTTCTAGAATTATAGGAAGATTTTTAAAACATCAATCTCATAAAATGATGTTTAGAAGTAATTTAAATAAATTTAGTAGATTTGCCACTATTTTAACCGGAGTTAATATTAAATTAGGTGGTAGATTAATGAAAGGTAAAATTGTTCCTAGAAGAACAGTTAAAAAAATTCAATACGGTAGTTTAGCTAGAAGTAAATCTAATTATGTGACTACAGCTAGATTAACACAAAAAAACAAAAGAGGTGCTTTCAGTTTTACGGTGTCTATTGGACATAAATTTTTTTAATTTCCCCCTTATTTTATATTGTACCTAATATGCTTATTTTTTCATTATCTCATTCTTTTTAAATTTTGAGTATGTAATTATTTGTTTTTTGTTTTCATTTTTAATGTTTAGTTTTGAATTGATTTAAAACAAGTCCTTCTTTTTTTTTAAAAAATATTTAAATTAATATTATGTTTATATTTATATATTGTTAAATTACAATATATTTATATTTATTAAATCGTATGATCTCATTATTAATATAATTTAAAAGAGTCCATTAATCATTATTAATGATCGAGGTTAAAACCTTAAAATTTCAAAATTAAAAACAAAAATGTTTTTAGGTTAAACTTACTTGATATAGCAATATCTTGTTTACGACCAAACTAGAAATATAATACACAATATATTTTCGTCAAATAAAATTTAAATAAATAAAATATGAAAAATTTTTTAATTGATTTATTAGCCTTTGCAGCACTATTTTCTAGTGTTTTAGTTATTACATCTAAAAATCCTGTAATAGCAGTTATTTTCTTAATTTCAGTATTTGTAAATGCTGCCGGATATTTAATATTATTAGGTATAGGATTTATAGGAATTTCTTATATTATAGTTTACGTAGGTGCCATTGCAGTATTATTTTTATTTGTGATTATGATGATTAATATCAAATTAACAGATATTTTAGAAACAGGATCTCAATATACTAAAAATTTACCTTTAGCATTATCTATAGGTTCATTATTCATATATGAAATATATACTATAATTCCATTTAGTTTTAATAATGTTTCTAATACTATTTTAGACTTATTAATTAAATTTAATGGTTTTATTTTAAATTATGATTTAACAATGTCTACTTTACAAGGGGTAAATATTGCATTTAATCCTGTAATAGCTGATACTGCTTTAACTCCTTTCTTACAAATTGAAGCCATTGGACAAGGTCTTTATACTTATGGAGCTTCTTGGTTAATTATTATAAGTATAATTTTATTGTTAGCTATGGTAGCACCAATCTTTATTTCAAAAACTAGAAAAAACTAATAATATAATAACCCCCCCTTTTTAATAAAACTTCAAATAAAATAATATGGATATATTCATATGAAAATTCCATCGAAACCACCTAAGTTATGAGTAAAAATTGTATTGGTTCTATCATCTGTTTTTTCTTCTAAGTAATCAAAAAACTCCAGCCACATAAAGAATACTGACTCTAAGTCTACTTTTTTAACTCTAAATACTTTGACTTGTGGGGTAACCTTACATGAGATAAGTAAAGGTATTTGGTGTCCTTGGTAAGTCACAGTTTCAATGTCCATAGTTGAAAATGGATTAGGTTTATTAGCCTTTCTAGTTAAAACAGTTATAAGCTGACTTGTCATCTCCAAGGTTTTTTGTGTAAGGGGGGTATTTGCATGAGTAGAAAAATCTCTACCTTTTTCTCTTAAGAACTTTCTAAGTGCAGTACTCATTCTTTCAGATTTAGCTTTAGCTTTGGCCTCAGCTTTGGTTTTAGCTTTTCTAGCTATAACTTTGGCTTCGGTTCTAACCACTAAGTCATGCAAGTCTTTAGTAGCTTCTGGGTATTTTCTTGCTAATTCAGTTGTCATGTTATCAAAAATTGATAACACTCCATTAGCAACTTTAAGTTTTGTATTAGCCATATGGTCTACATTCCATACTCTGATTCTAAATATTGTAGGGGTATCAAAATTGTACCCATCCAAATAAGAATGTTTTATGTGGCCTCTAATAAATCCATAAAATTCTCCCCAGGTTGTTGAGTTGCTTATAACGGTATTTTTATGTAGAGTTATTTCGATTCTTCTGGTTTCAGGGTAACCATCACCATGATCGATATGTTCAATACCAATAATATAAGTGATAAGGACTTTTCTGTCAGCAAACTGAATGTACTCTAAGTTTTTTTGTAATAACCCATAAATTATTTCCATTGCTTTGATAACAGGGATAAGTCTAGCATTTAAAAAGTAAAACTCTATAAATCTCTTATCACTGACCACCCTAACGTTCATTAATTCGATACCTTTAGGGTCGTGAGGGGCATACGGGACTATCGCCACTTTAGGCGGTGAATAAGGTGTAATACTTCTTGTTTTGAAGTCAAAGATACCTAGCGGGTTATACACTGGTCTTCTCATTTCTCCAATAAGATAGTTTACGACATAAATTAGGTTTAACGTCATTTGTGACGGGAAGTTGTTCATTTTGTAAAAAAATATTATTAATAATATTAACGTTGTGAAGCATAATTAAAGGTTTAAGATTAAAACCGCTTCGTCTTTAAAAATTAAATTAAAAAAGTCGATAACTTTCGTTACGGACGAACTAAAGGGGTTGGTATCAATTCTACCTTACCAGCTAAAGTTTTTACGATAGGTAAATAGTCCCTAATAGGTTATAAACCAGGTTTAAGCCTATTGGTTGGAAGGGGCTATTGTGTATTTAAAGTGAATTATTATGTATTTGACAAGAATTGTTATGTATTTAATGTGAAGAAATTTTATGGTTAACTAAATTAAAATACTGGATAAATCAAAATAGGGAATGCTCTTGTTTGAAGAAGTTATGTCCTCACTTAACGAGACTCTGTTTAAATATTTAAGTCTAAATAATTATAATTATTCATTATAAGATAAGATATTAAAAGAATCAGTATCTCATTATTTTGTTTGCTTCGAGCAAGAGATAGTTCTTAAAATTCTCGATAAGAGCCCAGTTATTAATTTAAGATATGCCACAATTAATTCCTTTTTACTTTTTAAATCAATTATACTTTTCATTTGTAGTATTATTTGTAGTAATTTATATTTTATCTAAATATTTTTTACCTTTATTTACTTTACAACAAGTTATTAGATTATTTATTGTAAAATTAAATAACAAATCTTAATTTTACTATTAAATATAATAATAACATAGATATCTATTTTTTATTTACTTATAAAATTTACCCCTTTATATTATATTGATTTATAATAAAAAATATTAGCATCGCTTAAAGATAAATTCAATAAATTAAGCCAATTATTCATATTACAATTAAAATTTATAATGTTTTTATAAGGTTATAAAAATAATTTATTATTAATCAAAGATGATAATCCCAAATAAAGTTAACCTTTTTATTTGGTTAAAAAATTATTTTTAAAAGAAGCCATATTTAATTTATATATGTACAATTCAATCTTATTTGAGGAATAGTTTTCATTGGTAAGTTAAAACGATTGCTAATTGTTCGGGTAATACCCTTGGAGGTTCGACTCCTCTCTATTCCGATTTACTTGTTTAATTTCTAATATTTTAAAAACAGGACACATTAGAAGGTATATGATCTAATGGTCGATAAATGATAAAAACAAGGAGTAATGATCTTTTTAAGTATCTTAATTTTAATAGTGGCAATTGCCCTTCCATCCATTAATCAAAATATAAGAAGTATCTTATATGTAAGAATATCTTCTATAATATTTATTTATGCCGGAGCATTAGCATTTAATGCTTTCTATATTCAGTCAATTGGATCAGGTATAGGTATATATAGTGGATTATTCCAAGTAACATCCATCTCCCAATTATTAGACGTCTTAATTTTATTAGTAGGAAGTCTAATATTAATATCATGGCCATCTCTAAATATATCAAAAGTTAAAATAACAGAAAATATAGCATATGCCGGAGAGTATTCATTAATTGTATTATTTAGTACATTTGGGGCATCTTTATTAGTCTCTTCAGCAGATTTAATTTCAATGTACTTAAGTATAGAATTACAATCTTTTGGAGTATATATATTAACAACTTTATATAGAGATTCAGAATCAGCAACTTCAGCAGGACTAAAATATTTCTTATTAGGAAGTTTATCATCATGTATAATCCTATTAGGAAGTGGATTAGTTTATACTTATACAGGATTAACAAATTTAGAAAGTATATATAATTTAATTAGTGTAAGTGAAAATACAGCCATATTACAAGGTTTAAGTTTAGGAATCGTATTAATAATAGTAGGATATTTATTTAAAGTATCAGCAGCACCATTACATAATTGGGCTCCTGATGTATATGATGATAGTCCAACAATAGTAACTATATGGATAACAATTATGCCTAAAATATCAATCTTAATCTTCTTATTAGAAATACAAAGTCAAATAGGTAATAGTTTAATTACAATCTTTTCATTATCATTGAAAACTTTATTATTGATAAGCTCATTATTATCTTTATTAATAGGTACAATAGTAGGGTTAGCTCAATCAAGAATAAAAAGATTATTAGCATATAGTACTATTTCACATATAGGTTTCATATTATTAGCTTTAGCTATAAATACTGAACAATCAATAGATTCATTCTTATTTTATATTATTCAATATTCTATTACAAATTTAAATACATTTTTAATATTAATAGCTTTAGGTTATGTATTGAAAAATAATAGTCAATCTATTTTAGATAAATTCCAAGATATTAAATATATTACTGAACTTAAAGGTTTATTTTTTAATAATCCATTATTAAGTTTAAGTTTAACTATTTGTTTATTTAGTATGGCTGGAGTACCTCCTTTATTAGGTTTCTTTTCAAAACAATTTGTATTATATTCGGCAATGCAAAGTGAATATTACTTTATTGGAATAATAGCCATAATAGTAAGTGTAATAAGTGCTTCTTATTATTTAAAAATTATTAAAGTTTTACATTCTGAAACTAAAGAAATAGTAGAAGTAACAGAAAGTCAATCTACTTTAAGTTCACTTCATAGTTTCATGATATCAACTTTAACTTTATTTATTTTATTATTTATTTTAAAACCTTCAATATTATTAAATAGTACACAATTACTAGCATTATCTTTATTTTATTATTAGTATGAATAATATTTTAATGTTGTTTATTTTTGTTCCTATTTTAGCTGGTATTTTATTATTACTTAATTTTTTATTAGCACCTAAAAATGCTTATGAATCTAAAGTATCAGCTTATGAATGTGGTTTCTCCCCGATTTACGGTCAAACTAGAAATGTATTCCATATTAATTTCTTCTTAGTTGCTTTATTATTTTTAATATTTGATTTAGAAATATTATTATTATTTCCTATAGCTGTAACTTTATACCAAGTAAGTGTATTTGGATTTTCAATGGTATTAATATTCTTTATTGTATTAACCATAGGATTTATATTAGAAATTGGAACAGGTTCTATTAAACTGGCATCAAATAACAGTTAAATTTTATCTTTAGATCAAATTTATTATTTAATTACCCCCTTCCTAATTATAATTCTTACAAAAATTAAAGAGTACTTACGATAATTCAACAAAAGGTTACCTTCAGTACTTCAGCTGTATATTCTACTCAACACTCTGAAAATTTAAAGGAAGTAACAACAAATTCTTATTGGGAGACATGAAAAAGATAGAGGGTAATAAACAAACAAACCTCATATAATAGCTAGAAGACATATTACTCCCCTAAAAATATTTTTATTTTAGGCAATTCGTATCTTATTAGGGAGATTTTACAGATGCTAAAATAATAAATTTGGTTCAATCTCAATTAGGACGCACAATAAATCAGGAAGAATTAGATAAACTAAGCCCTATAAAATCAGTATCAATTTTATTTGATGAACTCTTAAAACTAAAATTCTACAAATAATTAGTAGAAGTGCGTATAACGCTAAAGTTAGAAGCAAACTAAATGGATACATTGGAGGAACTAATACAAGCATAGCAGGAGTTTATATTTGGCCAAATCTTAAAACCGGAGAACAAAATATTGGAAGTTCTATCAATTTGTATACAAGATTAATATCGTATTTTAAACCTTCTATACTAAATGAAGGAAATAGACTAATTAATCAAAGTATGAAAACATTTCGGATAGATAATTTCAAATTAGATATTTATGTAAAAATGATCAAAAATAAAAATTCGTGTGCTATTTCATAATTATATTATTTACATTCAAGATTTTGAAAAGTTTTGGATTACATGTCTTTTGGAAATACCACTAGTAACAATAGTAATTGTTCTTATTAGTATAATTGTTACTATATTCTCTATTACATTGCTATCCGGTAAATTGGGTAAGACCTTAGATTTGGGGGCCAAAGTAGTAGGTATTGTTTCAGGGAGTATTTACATAGGAAAAACCCTTACGGAAGGTAGCAAAGATAACAATAATGGGAGCAATAATCCCAATCAACCCAGTAATAGTGGGAGCAACGATCAATCCAGTAATAGTTACAATGGTAGTAACAATAGTGAGAACAACAACTCACAAAATACTACCGATGATTCCAAAAGTACAAATAAATAGATGCAAACACCTTCTTCATTCTTTTTCTTTTCCTTTTATCTTAGGTTGGTTAGATCTTGACCCAACTCAACTTAATACAAATTTCTCTAATTATGCTTACGGTGTATTTTTATTAAGTTTAATCGTTTTACTTTGTTTTATTAAAGTCTTATTCTATATTGCAATACATTATTTAATTCAAGTAAAAAACTACGAATCAAAGTTTCCTAAGTTTAATAAGATAATTAATCTATATAAAAAAGTTAATATATTTTATATATTTATAGAAGCTTTAATTTGTTTTGTGTGTTTAATTTTAATTGTTTTTTTTTTCCACTAATATGTATTTATACTTTAAATTAACAACAAATAAAATTTTAAATTAAACTATTTAGAATTTTATTTAGTATATACCCTTCCTTTTTTAGCTTAAAAATAAAATGAATTATTTTTCTATTTTTAATTTCGTAAATTTTTTATTGTTAGTAATAGTTTTTCTTCATTTAAGAGAATAAAAGATGTTTTTATTTTTCAATTTTTTTTTATTCTTTATTAAGTTAGGGTTTTCTATTACTATTATTTTTTTTTATTGTATACTTTGTGTTTACATTAAAATGTATAGTATAGCTATTAAATAGATTTTGCTTTATTTGTAATATTAAAATAATAATCCTTTTTATAACTTAATTTTAATTACACTAATTAATATTTTTAATTAAAAGAGTCATAGGTGAACGAGTATAGTTAAGTTGGTATAACTTCTACCTTCCAAGTAGTTATCATCAGTTCGAATCTGATTACTCGTATATGTATTATGGATCAATCTTATCTTTAAGATATTATAAATAAAAAATTTATTTAAATAGTTAATATTAAACATTTTATTTTAATTAAATAAATAATAAACAAGAGCGAGGTGACTCGAACACCTACCGATGATTTTGGAGATCGTCATACTAACCAATTGATACTACGCTCTTTAAAAACAAAAGAAAGATTGTATAATTATAATAATAAAGAAATATACTCTTTTATTACTAAAAAATAAGGGCCCTTAGCTTAATAGGTAGAGTACCTAATTGTCGATTAGGGTGGTCCCAGTTCGAATCTGGAAGGGCTCGTGAAAGTTACTCACTAAAAGAGTATGTTTATTTTAAATGGCATACGTTAGACACTATCAAAAAAAATATTTTATAAAATATGTTAGCCGCAGCAAAATACATTGGTGCAGGATTAGCCTGCTCTGGATTAATTGGAGCTGGAGCTGGAATTGGATTAATTTTCTCAGCTTTAATTGCTTCAACAGCTAGAAACCCTCAAATCAGAGGTCAATTATTTGGGTACGCAATCTTAGGATTCGCTTTAGCAGAAGCTACAGGATTATTCTCATTAATGATTGCATTTTTATTATTATACTCATAATAAAAATTTTTAGAAATATAACGAAATAAGTTATATTTCCCCTTTAATTAAGAATAAAATGGTATAATTAAAATTTTCATTATATAAAGGAAGGAGGCTATGGAGTTATGTTTACAGTTGGTCTCTGTAGTAAATTTGCAAAATTTATAGTAAGGTTCGATTCCTTCATAACTCTAGTAATAAATAAAAATTCTCTTAGTTTAATGGCAGAACATCATTCTTCTAAAATGTCAATTTTGGTTCGATTCCAAAAGAGAATGGAGATAAATGACTAAAAATAAACTAAACCGTTACAGTGTTTAAAAATAAATATAAATAATACTCAATTTTATAAAAAATAATTGAGAATAATAATATAAATAATAAACTAATAAATTTGATAAGTAAGAGCCAACAAAAATATAATTAAATCTTTTTACTGGACATATTCGTATCATTTTATTTAAAATATTCTTCTAAAAGTAATATTCTAAAATGATCATTTAAAATAAATAAAAAAATAAAAAAAAACAAAACTATGATTCAATACGACTTATTATTACAAATAGCTAATATAATCATCAATTTAATAGATGTTTTATTAGTTTTATTACCTATATTACTTGCAGTAGCTTTTATGACTATCATAGAAAGAAAACAATTAGCTGCACATCAAAGAAGAGTAGGGCCTAATACAGTAGGATACTATGGTATACTTCAACCATTTGCCGATGCTTTAAAATTAGTAGTGAAAGAAACAATTATACCATCACAATCAAATAAAATATTATTTTATTTAGCTCCTGTCTCTACATTAATCTTTAGTTTATTAGGTTGGGGGATTATACCATTTGGTGAAGGTTTAACATTGTTTGATTTTCCTTTAGGAATATTATATACTTTAGCTTTATCATCTTTAGGTGTATATGGTATATTATTTGCAGGGTGGTCTGCTAATTCTAAATATGCATTTTTAGGAAGTTTAAGATCCACAGCAGCAATGATAAGTTATGAATTAATATTAAGTTCTGCAATATTAATAATAATTTTATTAACAGGATCATTTAATTTTACAACAATAATAGAAAGTCAACAATCAGTATGGTTTATAATACCGTTATTACCTATATTTATTATTTACTTTATTTCAATATTAGCTGAAACAAGTAGAACACCATTTGATTTACAAGAAGCTGAAAGTGAATTAGTAGCTGGTTTCTTCACTGAACACAGTTCAATTATTTTTGTATTCTTCTTTTTAGCTGAATATACTTCAATAGTATTATTTAGTTGTATAACAGCCATATTATTTTTAGGTGGTTATAATATGCCCAATTTAATAATAAATGATACTTTCTTTAATATACAAAGTATTATTTTAGGATTAAAAACATGTATATTCTGTTTTATGTTTGTATGGTTCAGAGCTACATTACCTAGACTAAGATATGATCAACTTATTGAATTCTGTTGGTTAAATCTTTTACCAGTAGTAGTAGCTTTTATTATACTTGTTCCAAGTATATTAGTTGCTTTCGATATAGCTCCTTATTAGAATTAATATTAAAATCCCCCCCTTTTTTTAATCTTTTAAAAGAAAGTAGTTTCATAAATAAAAAAATAATTTGAATTAAAGCCTATAATTTAAAGGTAGAATAATTTCTTGATAAGGAATCTGTAGAAGTTCGATTCTTCTTGGGCTTAAAAAATATTTTATATTCATATAAATTATTAATTTGTTACAGTGTAAAAATTTTATTGGAAAAATAAATAAGTAATTAATTGAAATTATATAATCAACAAAATAAATAAAAATAAGGGTGTATAAGTATAAAAATAAAACATATACTTATAATAATATAAATTAAAGATGTTTAGGTGTGTAATCTAATCATTAAAACATCCTTTAAATATTAATAGGATAATGTATATACTTATAATATTTTTATAAAATATAATATAAATATATCTATTCAAATTTACTTTAAAAAATTAAGTGAGAAATTTAAAATCGCAAATATTACTTAGACTTGTAAATTCATATTTAGTAGATTCACCTGAACCTGCTAATATATCATATTTATGGAATTTAGGGTCTTTATTAGGATTATGTTTAGTTTTACAAATATTAACAGGGATTTTCTTAGCAATGCATTATCAACCACACGTGGATTTTGCTTTTAATTCAGTTGAACATATTATGAGAGACGTAAATAATGGTTGGGCAATAAGATATACACATGCAAATGTAGCATCATTCTTCTTTATATTTGTATATGCCCATATAGCTAAAGGGTTATATTACGGATCTTATAAATCACCAAGAGTATTATTATGGTCAATTGGAGTAATAATTTTAATAGTAATGATAGGTACTGCATTCTTGGGATACGTTTTACCATATGGCCAAATGTCATTGTGGGGTGCTACAGTAATTACAAATTTACTAAGTGCTATCCCAGTATTTGGACAAGATTTAGTTGAGTTAATCTGGGGAGGTTTCAGCGTAAGTAATGCAACACTAAATAGATTCTTTTCATTACATTACTTATTACCTTTCTTATTAGCTGCTTTAGTAGTAGCACATCTTATTGCTTTACACACACATGGTTCAAATAATCCCAATGGAATTTCAGGAAGTGGAGATAGATATGCATTCCATCCATACTTTGTCTTTAAAGATCTAGTGACTATATTCTTATTCTTCTTAGTATTAAGTATTATGGTATTCTATTACCCTAATTTCTTAGGACATAGTGATAATTATATTCCTGCTAATCCAATGCAAACACCAGCATCTATTGTTCCTGAATGGTATCTTTTACCTTTCTATGCTATTTTAAGATCAATACCTAATAAATTATTAGGGGTTTTAGCTATGTTTGGAGCATTATTAATATTTTTAATCTTACCTTACTCTGATTTATCTAGAGTTAGAGGTTCTTCATTTAGACCTTTAATGAAATTTGCATTCTGGTTCTTTGTGGTAGATTTTTTTATTTTAATGTGGATTGGTTCTCAACATCCAAACAGTCCTTATGTTGAAATAGGTCAAATAGCAACAGCATTCTACTTTAGTTGGTTCTTAGTAATAGTTCCTGTAGTAGGTTTAATAGAAAATACTTTCATGGATCTAGCAACTGAAACAAAATAATTATAATTAATAACCCCCCACCTACTTCCATAAAATATTAAATTTGGTATTATTCTTTAATATTTAAATTATTAATTAAACAAATAAATTAAAATTGATACAAACTTTTAAATAATCCATTAAAATTTTTAATTCAAATGTTAAAATCAAGTTGAAATAATTAAAATAAGCTAAAAATTTAGCATAGAATCCTTATTTTTATATTGATTTATATAATATTATTACTAATAATTTGTTCATTGTGATTATTCAATTTTAAATAACTATAACTTATAAGACACAAATTATTTATTAATTAAATCCTATGGTAAAATTAAATAAAAGAGTCTGTTATTATTATTAATAATTGAAAAATTTAACGGTAGATGACAAATTGGCTCGTCGCTCCTTTTGGGTAGGAGATATATAGCGTGTTCGAATCGCGCCTACCGTATATTTCTGTTTATATAAATAGGTGTCATGGCAGAGTGGTAATTGCGGAGTACTGTTAATACTTTTTTTCAGAGGTTCAATTCCTCTTGACGCCTTTAATATTTTACATAAGTTAATTACAAATTTAACACTTATTTTATTTTAATAATCACTTTTCTTTTTTTAAGTAAAAGAGAGCATATTTATTATTAACGAACATGTTGAAATTGGTAAACAATCTCCTCTTAAGCAGGAGTGGAAGTAATTCCTTAAGAGTTCGAGTCTCTTTGTTCGTATTGTTTCAAAGATAGTGTAACCTTCATAAGCGATATAGTGTAACGGTTAGCACAACAGCCTCATGACCTGTTAGATTCGGTTCGATTCCAGTATTCGCTATTCTCTATAGGTCTTTTAGTATAAAGGTCGTACAGCTCCCCTTCAAGAAGCTAGTACCAGTTCGATTCTGGTAAAGATCATTAATTTTTAAAAATCAAAAATATGATATATGCATAGAATTTAAAATAAAAGAAAGTTATAAAATAATATAATATAATATTATAATTATTACTAAAAAGCTGAAATCAGTTATTTAAATTAATAACCAAGGTTTTGGACCCAATAGCTAATAGGAACAATAACGATTCCATTGGCAATCAAGAGCTAATCAGAAAAGAAGATAGGATTAAACAAATATTTTTGTTTTAAATTTACCA